ATGAGTACAACTCGAAAGTCCACAATCGTGGATTTCAATCCCGTAGAAACAAGCTTTGAGAAGTGGGCCAAACCTGGTCAATTCTCTCGAACGCTAGCAAAAGGTCCAAAAACAACAACTTGGATTTGGAACCTTCACGCTGACGCTCATGACTTTGATATCCAAACAAATTCACTACAAGAAGTATCAAGAAAAATCTTCAGTGCTCACTTTGGACAACTAGCTGTAATATTCCTTTGGTTAAGTGGTATGCACTTCCATGGTGCGTATTTTTCTAACTATTCAGCATGGTTAACTAACCCAACATCAACAAAACCGAGTGCTCAAATCGTATGGCCTATCGTAGGACAAGAAGTACTAAATGCAGACGTTGGTGGAAATTTCCAAGGTATTCAAATTACTTCTGGCTTTTTCCAATTATGGCGTGCTGAAGGTATCACTAGTGAAGTTGAACTTTATTGGACAGCTGTTGGTGGTTTAGTTGCATCGTTTTTAATGCTATTTGCAGGTTGGTTCCATTATCATAAAGCTGCACCAAAGCTTGAATGGTTCCAAAATGCTGAATCTATGTTAAACCATCACTTAGCTGGTTTATTAGGTTTAGGTTCATTATCTTGGGCAGGACATCAAATCCATGTGGCTTTACCTATCAATAAATTACTTGATTTAGGTGTAAGTCCGGAAGAAATTCCTTTACCTTACGAATTCATTTTAAACCGCGATTTAATTGCTCAATTATATCCAAGTTTTAACAAAGGTTTAACACCATTCTTTACTTTAAATTGGGGCGAATACTCTGATTTTCTAACATTTAAAGGTGGACTAAATCCTGTAACAGGTGGATTATGGTTAACAGATACTGCGCATCATCATTTAGCTATTGCTGTGTTGTTCATCGTTGCTGGACACATGTACAAAACTAACTGGTTCTTAGGACATAGTATGAAAACTATTCTTGAAGCGCATAAAGGTCCTTTTACTGGTGAAGGCCACAAAGGTTTATATGAAGTTTTAACAACATCTTGGCACGCACAATTAGCTATTAACTTAGCATTATTTGGTTCGTTAAGTATTATTGTTGCTCATCATATGTATGCGATGCCACCGTATCCGTATATTGCGATTGACTACCCAACACAATTATCATTATTTACACACCATGTGTGGATTGGTGGATTCTGTATTGTTGGTGGTGCTGCTCATGGTGCAATCTTCTTTGTAAGAGATTACAATGCAGCAAACAATTACAATAACCTTATAGATCGTGTAATTCGTCATAGAGACGCTATTATTTCCCACCTTAACTGGGTATGTATTTTCCTAGGATGCCATTCATTCGGACTGTATGTACACAACGATACAATGCGTGCGTTAGGTAGATCACAAGATCTATTTTCAGATAATGCAATTGCATTAAAACCTATCTTTGCTCAATTTATTCAAAATTTACACACGTTAGCACCAGGTAGTACTGCTCCTAATGCTTTGACAACTGTAAGTTATGCATTTGGTGGAGATGTTATTAGTGTTGGATCAAAAATCGCTATGATGCCTATTAGTTTAGGAACAGCTGATTTCTTAGTTCATCACATTCATGCATTTACAATTCATGTTACCGTTTTAATTTTATTAAAAGGTGTTCTTTACTCAAGAAACTCTCGTTTAATTCCAGATAAAGCGAATCTAGGATTTAGATTCCCTTGTGATGGACCAGGACGTGGCGGTACTTGTCAAGTTTCTGCATGGGACCATGTATTCCTTGGATTATTCTGGATGTATAACTCGATCTCGATCGTTATTTTCCACTTTAGTTGGAAAATGCAATCAGATGTTTGGGGTACAGTATCACCTACAGGAGCGGTATCACATATTACAGGTGGTAATTTTGCGCAAAGTTCTATCACAATTAATGGTTGGCTAAGAGATTTCTTATGGTCACAAGCAGCACAAGTGGTTCAATCTTATGGATCATCACTTTCTGCATATGGTTTAATATTCTTAGGTGCTCACTTCATTTGGGCATTCAGTTTAATGTTCCTATTTAGTGGACGTGGATACTGGCAAGAGCTTATTGAATCAATTGTTTGGGCTCATAATAAATTAAAAGTTGCACCATCAATTCAACCACGTGCCTTAAGTATTACTCAAGGTCGTGCTGTAGGAGTTGCGCATTATTTATTAGGTGGTATTGGTACAACTTGGGCATTCTTCCTAGCAAGAATCATTTCTGTAGGCTAATCTAGAAAAGGAGAAAAAATACATGGTATATAAATTTCCAAAGTTTAGTAAAGCACTAGCTGAAGATCCCTCAACAAGACGTATTTGGTATGGTATTGCTACAGCCCATGACTTCGAAAGTCATGATGCTATGACAGAATCAAAACTATATCAAAAAATCTTTGCATCACATTTCGGTCATATTGCCATCATTTTCTTATGGACAGCAGGGAATTTATTCCACGTTGCTTGGCAAGGTAACTTTGAAGCATGGATTCTTAATCCACTTAAAGTTAGACCAATTGCACATGCAATTTGGGATCCTCATTTTGGACAAGCTGCTTACAAAGCTTTCTTAAAAACTTCAAGCCCTGCTAACTTAGCATTATCAGGTGTTTATGAATGGTGGTACACTATTGGTATGAGAACTAACAATGACCTTTATCAAGGATCATTCTTCTTAATCTTATTATCAAGTTTATTATTATTTGCTGGTTGGTTACATCTGCAACCTTCTTTTAGACCAAGCTTAGATTGGTTTAAAGCAAATGAGTATAGATTAAATCACCATCTATCTGGATTATTTGGTGTTAGTTCATTAGCTTGGACTGGCCACTTAGTTCATGTAGCAATTCCTGAATCAAGAGGCATACATGTTGGTTGGGATAATTTCTTAACAGTTTTACCACACCCAGAAGGTCTAACACCTTTCTTCTCTGGTAACTGGAAAGCATACGCTCAAAGTCCGGATACTGCTTCGCATATCTTTGGTTCTGGCGAAGGTTCAGGTACTGCAATTTTAACATTCCTTGGTGGTTTCCATCCTCAAACGAAATCATTATGGTTAACTGATATGGCTCACCACCATTTAGCAATTGCTGTTCTATTTATCGTTGCAGGACATATGTATAGAACTAACTGGTTAATAGGCCATCAAATGAAATTAATTTTAGAGGCTCACCGTCCCCCTGGAGGTAGACTTGGAATTGGTCACATTGGTCTTTATGAAACTATTACAAACTCTTTACATTTCCAATTAGGTTTAGCACTTGCGGCATTAGGTGTAGCAACATCTTTAACTGCACAACACATGTATGCTTTACCTCCTTATGCATTCTTAGCATCTAATTTCCCAACTCAAGCAGCTTTATATACACATCATCAATATATTGCAGGTTTCCTTATGGTTGGTGCGTTTGCACATGGAGCGATCTTCTTTGTAAGAGATTACGATCCAGCAGTAAACACTAGAAATGGTGAAAAAAATGTACTTGCTCGAATGTTAGAACACAAAGAAGCTATTATTTCTCACTTAAGTTGGGTAAGTTTATTCTTAGGTTTCCACACTTTAGGGATTTACGTACACAATGACGTAGTAGTAGCTTTTGGTCAACCAGAGAAACAAATTCTTGTTGAACCTTTATTTGCGGAATGGATTCAAGCGGCATCAGGAAAAACATTATACAACTTTGATTTATTATTAGCTTCAAGTACTAGTTCAGCTAGTGTAGCTAGTAGTCAACTTTGGTTACCAGGCTGGTTAAGTGCAATTAATGATGGTAAAAACTCATTATTCTTACCAATTGGTCCTGGAGATTTCTTAGTTCATCATGCTATTGCTTTAGGTCTTCATACAACAACATTAATTCTTGTAAAAGGTGCATTAGATGCACGTGGATCAAAATTAATGCCAGATAAAAAAGATTTTGGTTATAGTTTCCCTTGTGATGGACCAGGACGTGGTGGTACTTGTGATATTTCTGCTTGGGATGCTTTCTATCTTGCTATGTTCTGGATGTTAAACACAATTGGGTGGGTTACATTCTACTGGCATTGGAAACATTTAACTTTATGGCAAGGTAATCAGGTTCAATTTAATGAATCTTCAAACTATATCATGGGTTGGTTAAGAGATTATTTATGGCTTAACTCATCTCCATTAATTAATGGTTACAATCCATTTGGTATGAACTCTCTTTCAGTATGGGCTTGGATGTTCTTGTTTGGCCATTTAGTATGGGCAACAGGTTTCATGTTCCTAATTTCTTGGAGAGGTTATTGGCAGGAATTGATTGAAACTATCGTTTGGGCTCATGAACGTACACCGTTAGCAAACCTTGTACGTTGGAAAGACAAACCGGTAGCATTATCGATTGTTCAAGCTAGACTTGTTGGCTTAGCTCATTTCACAGTTGGTTATGTACTAACATATGCGGCCTTTGTTATTGCTTCAACAATAGGTAAATTAGGTTATTAAGTTAAATCAGGGAACTTTTAAAGTTCCCTGATTTAATTTTTAAATATTTACAATTTAAACTAAGGTTATATTCATATGGCTAAAGCAGGTGTCATTAAAAGACAACTTCGACGTGAAAATTTAGTACGTCGTTATTCTGAGCTTAGACAACAATTAAAAAACGAATTAAAAAAAGAAAGCTCTTTTAGAGCAAAGATGGAATTACATATAAAATTACAGAAATTACCTAAAGATAGTTCTAAAGTACGTTTAAAAAATCGTTGTTGGAAAACTGGTCGAGGCAAATCTGTTTTTCGTGATTTTGGTCTTTGTAGAAATGTAGTTCGTGAAATGGCAAATCAGGGTCTTTTACCTGGTGTAGTTAAATCTAGCTGGTAAAAAATAAAAATACAGCACTCCTACAGGGAAATCATTCAATCCCTGGGAGGCTGATATAATATTGGACTTAAGCTTGGCCTCGTCTGTATTGAAAATAAGCAGATACAAAAAGGCCTATTAAGGTAACAACAATCAATCCTAAAACAATTCCAAATAATAGAGGTTCAATCATAATATAGCTTTGTGCATATTTTCAAGAATTCTTTACAACCTTTGGTTTAAAGTTATCTAAATCCTACTGCTGCTTGCCATACGAATGCTAATAGTAAAAATAAAACTGGAATTACCGGTAAAATATCAACTATCGGGCTAAAAACGGCAAATACATCTGGTAGTTTCGCAAGAATAATTTCGGGCATGGCGAAGAACCTTGTTATTCGACTACAAAGGATTTTGTTTCAACGAATAAAATTTTTAGTATGAATTTTTTAGAGATTTTTCTAAAAATTAAATTTATTAATTAAACCTGAGAATAGGTTTTTATTTTTTTAATCTAATTTTAGGTAAGGTTTATACTCTTTTAATAAATATTCTGCTTTTTTAACCATATCTACTTATATGATTAGCACTACAACATTAGTTATTATACACTACTTTCGAGGACTTAGGAGGAATATCTATGGTTAGTCTTGTCCAATCACTTACTTTATTATTTGTAATTTGTTCTCTTCTTGTTATTATTTTAATTCCAATTCTGCTTGCTACAAGCGATGAATCAGGAAATACAAAGGGGGCAATTTCAGGCTTAGCTACATTTTGGGGAAGTTTACTTATAGCAACAAGTATTGCAAATTCTTTCTTATAATTTCAAGCTAGTGAAGGGAATTGAACCCCCAACCTACTGATTACAAATCAGTTGCTCTACCAATTGAGCTACACCAGCAAATACCACATTCGTACAATAACAATTATACGAAGGTGGTATAATAATACAAGTATTTCAATTTTTGTTTGTTAATCTGCGGATGGAGAGACTCGAACTCTCATGGAATTACCCACTGGATTCTAAGTCCAGCGCGGCTACCAATTTCGCCACATCCGCTCAACACAAATTGGAGTTGAACCTTTGTTTACCACTTTATTTAATAAATTTAAAGTGCTACTGCTTCATTATCTTAAAAATCTTTGAATTTAGCTAGCTAAAAATTAATATTAATAAAATTTTTGTTATTTTAATAATAAATTAACATATAATTGAATATAACATAACAAAGAGAAAGGCTTTTAAAGATATGTCTCATTCAATCACTCTTTTTAATGAGTTAAACTTAACTAACAAGCTTCTTATTTTAGTAAATTACTCGAATCAAATTAATACAAAAATCCGTATTAGAAAGTCTGAAATTTTAACAAAAACCAATGATAACTCAGGATATAAATTAAGTAAAGATAATACTTTAACTTTTATGGAAAACCATCTTGGACTCTCTAAAGGTAAAGAAAAAAGACAATTGTTAAACCAATTTCTTCAAGAAATAAAACAAGTTGATATTAAGTCGAAGATAAATATTAAAGAGCTGCAAAAATCAAAAAATATTAATCAGTCAAGAATATTAACAACAAAATTAACACAAGTAAGTATTTAACTGAATTTTTTCAGAATCGAAAAATAAACTTTTGATTCTGAAAAAAACAAGCAATTATTTAAAAAAATAATGATAATTATTTATAAACTTTGTTAGAAGTTACAAGCAGCGTCTTTAGTTCAGTTGGTAGAACGTAGGTCTCCAAAACCTAATGTCGAGGGTTCAAGTCCTTCAAGGCGTGCGTTAGATTTTAGTATTTTAAAGATTTAGTAAGTAAGAACACTATTTACAGTCCAAATATTATTTGCTATTATCCAAGTAAAGAAATAGATTTTTAATTTATTAACAAAATTAAAAAACACGAATTTTAGAACGAACTATTAAAACTTGCATAAAAAATGCCAAAAAAAATTGTAGCAGTTATTAAACTTGCATTAAAAGCTGGTAAGGCAACCCCGGCACCTCCCGTAGGACCTGCTTTAGGGCAACATGGTGTTAATATAGCATTATTTTGTAAAGATTATAATGCACGTACTGCAGATAAAGGGGATTTAGTTATTCCTGTAGAAATATCTGTATTTGAGGACAGAAGTTTTTCATTTATTTTGAAAACGCCTCCTGCATCTGTTTTATTAAAAGTTAACTTACAAATAAAAAAAGGATCTGCTAAACCTGATAAAGTTAAAGTTGGGTCTATCAGTAGACAAGGTCTGGAAGAAATTGCTCGTATCAAATTACCAGATCTAAATACAGATAATATTGATGCAGCAATAAGAATAATAGAAGGGCCAGCTAAGAACATGGGTATTACAATCCAAGATTCTTAAGGAGAAAAATTATATGCAACGCACATCAAAAAGATTTAAAGAAGTTAAAAGTTTAGTTGAACCTAAACAATATACACTAGAAGACGCGATTAATTTATTAAAACAAACATCTACAGCAAAGTTTGTTGAATCAAGTGAAGTACATTTTTGTTTAAATTTAAATCCCAAGTACGCTGATCAACAATTGCGTGCAACTGTTGCTTTACCTCATGGGACAGGTCGTAACATACGAGTTGTTGCTATTACAAGTTCAGATAGCGCCTTAAAAGCAGATGAGATTGGGGCTGAACGAATTGGTTCAGAAGATTTAATTGAAGCAATTAATACAGGATATACTGATTTTGATGTTTTAATTGCTGAACCTGATATGATGCCGAAAATTGCAAAATTAGGGCGCGTTTTAGGACCTAAAGGACTAATGCCATCACCCAAAGCTGGTACAGTAACTAAAGATATTGTTGGTGCAATTCAAGAATTTAAAAGAGGAAAACTAGAATATCGTGTTGATAAAACGGGTATTGTTCATATTAACTTTGGTAAAGTGGATTTTCCAGTTACTCAGTTACAAGAAAACTTTTCAACCGTTTTTAAATCTATAATGCAAAATAAACCTACAGGTGTAAAAGGGAAATACTTAAAAAAACTTTATATTTGCAGCACGATGGGTCCATCAATTGAATTAGATTACTCAATACTATAAAAAATTAAATCTTTATTGAACGCTTATTTCATTCAAAAGTATAAATAAAAAAATATATGTCTACAAAAACAGAACAAATTTTAGAAGATTTAAAAAGTCTTACCCTTATTGAAGTATCTGATTTAGTTGAAAAATTAGAAGAAACTTTTGGTATTGATGCTTCACAGGTTTCAGCTGGTGTTGTTATGGCAGGAGCTCCTGCTGCTGCTGCTCCTGCAGAAGAGACAAAAACTGAATTTGATGTAATTTTAGCTGAAGCTCCACCTGCAGATAAAAAATTAGGTGTATTAAAAATTGTAAGAACGCTTACAGGACTAGGATTAAAAGAGGCGAAAGATTTAGTTGAATCTGCACCAAAAACAATCAAAGAAAAAGTATCAAAAGCGGAAGCTGATACTATGAAAAAAGAATTAGAAGAAGCGGGCGGTAAAATTACGTTAAAATAAAAAATAGTATTTACGTTGATAATAGCTAATCGCTAGCTATTATCAACGTAAAATATTACTTTAAAATGATTTTTTTAAAATAATCCTAAAGTAATTGCTTTATTAATAGGTAAACAAGCACCAATACCTAACCAAATTGCAACAACAGTACCAAATAAGAATACTCCCATAGCAATCGGTCTACGGAATGGGTTTTGGAAATTATTAATATTTTCAATAAATGGAACTGTAAGTAACCCAGCTGGTACAGATGCCATTGATAATACTCCTAATAATTTATTAGGTAAAACACGTAATAAATTAAATGTAGGGAAGAAATACCATTCAGGAAGGATTTCTAATGGAGTTGCAAATGGATCTGCTTTTTCACCTAAAGCTGAAGGTTCTAATACTGATAAACCAATTACGAGTGCAAATGTACCCAGAATAACTACTGGGAATATGTATAAAAGATCGTTTGGCCAAGCTGGTTCACCATAATAGTTATGGCCCATACCTTTTGCTAATTTGGCACGTAGAACCGGATTAGTTAAATCAGGTTTTTTTATAACTGACATAAATTTTTCTCCTTTTAGTAAATTTTAAAACTTTTTAAAGTGGACCAGAAATACCTTGTTTACGAATCATTAAGAAATGCATTAACATTAACACAGCTGCTATTAAAGGTAATACAAATGTATGTAAACTATAGAATCTTGTTAGAGTACCTTGACCAACACTTACACCACCTCTTAAAAGTTCTACTAAAGGAGATCCAATAACAGGGATTGCTTCAGGTACACCTGTTACAATTTTACAAGCCCAATAACCTACTTGGTCCCATGGTAAAGAGTATCCTGTTACACCAAAAGATACTGTTACAACAGATAATAATACACCTGTAGTCCATGTTAATTCTCTTGGTTTTTTGAAACCACCTGTTAAATATACACGGAAGACATGAAGAACCATCATCATTACCATCATACTTGCAGACCATCTATGAATTGATCGTATTAACCAACCAAAATTCACATCTGTCATTAAATATTCAACTGATGCAAATGCTTCTGTAACAGTTGGTCTATAATAAAATGTCATAGCAAATCCTGTTGCTACTTGAACAAGGAAACATGTTAATACAATTCCACCAAAACAATAAAATATATTAACATGTGGCGGAACATATTTGCTAGTAATGTCATCAGCTATGGCTTGAATTTCTAATCTTTCTTCAAACCAGTCGTAAACTTTTCCCATAAAATTAATTCAATAATCTACTACACAATTAAACCGAAATAAAAAAAACAAAAATTTTTATGCAAAATTTTTCCAAATAAATAATGTAAAGGTTTTAGGATCTCTACTAGTTTCATTTGATTTTTTGCTTAATTCTGAAACGTTAAATATAGCATTATTATCCTTGTAACCATGTTTTGTCATAGGAATTATTCTTAATCCCTTAAGAAATAAAGTGCTTAAAATTAGATCGTACGGGGTAATGTTAATTAAACTTTTGTATGTAAAAATATTTGTTTGACCCATTACACGTGACGCTAATCTAAAACATGCACGATTTACAATATTTTTTATACTTCTTGCATTTGCAAAAAGAGGAAGTTGACGTCTTAAATCTAAATATTTTATAAATACTTCTTCCGCATAAAAACTCATTTGATATTGTCTTTCTTCAAAAAGCAATTTTGCAATTGTTAAAAGCTCTTCACGCGTGTAATCAGGAAAATCAATATGATGTGCTACACGAGAAGATAAACCAGGGTTTGAACGATAGAATAGTTTCATAGGTTCACTATAACCTGCGAAGATCAACACGATATCAGTACGATTGTTTTCCATTACTTGGAGGATCATTTCAATCGCTTCACCACCATAATCTTTTTCATTATTAGGTTTATAAAGATAATAAGCTTCATCAATTAGTAAAACACCACCCATTGCTTTTTCTAAAACATCTTTTGTTTTGGGAGCTGTTTGGCCTACAAATTGGGCTACAAGATCATCACGACTAACTACCACAAGTTGTCCACGAGATAAATACCCTAGGTTTTGTAGTAGTTCTGCCATTCTGGAAGCAACAGTACTTTTTCCTGTTCCAGGACTACCTGTGAATGACATATGTAGTCCGGGATAGTATTTGCTTAATCCAAAATCTTGGCGAATTTTATCCATAAAAAGAATAGCTGTAATTTCAGTAATTCTTTTTTTAACGGATTGTAAACCAATAAGATCATCATCTAATTTCTGTAGACTGTCATTTATCTTATATGTTTTTCTCAATTCTTGAATATCAATATTTTTAGAATCCATTTGAAAATTCACAAATTATTTGTAATGTTTTTCGAAATTTATGATGTTTAAATAAATTTCTTAATAAATCTTAGTTAAACAAAAGATAACAGCTTTTTTGCCAAATAAATTTTAAGCTCATCTAGTTTTTAGTAAACTATATATAAGCAAACGGCTTTGTAGCTCAGTGGTTAGAGCAGGGGACTCATAAGCCCAAGGTCGCAGGTTCAAGTCCCGCCAAAGCCAAAGTAAAAATAATAAATGGAGAGATGGCTGAGTGGTCGAAAGCGGCAGATTGCTAATCTGTTGTACAAAATTAATTGTACCGAGGGTTCGAATCCCTTTCTCTCCTAAGGCTATTTATATATTGCCAATAAAATGCTATAAGAGACGTAATTCAACTAAGGGGTTGTAGCTTAATTGGTTAGAGTACCGCCCTGTCACGGCGGAAGTTGCGGGTTCGAGTCCCGTCAATCCCGATTATTCTATTCATAGATTAGATTTTTTTTTAAGATATAAATCAATCAAATGATTTATATCTTTACTCTGATTTTTTTATTTGTTCTCAGCCGCTAATAAATTAACAACGGATGTTAATTTATCACTTTTCTCAACTTTAGTTGAAGCTTCGTCCATAACATCCTCAAGAATTTTTTCTTCATCTTCTTGTGATCTTATAGATTTTATTTTTTCAATATATTTCTCAGTATTTAACAAGATTTCCATTTCCTCTCTAATTAGTTCCACAACAGGAGAGTTTTGTCTTAATTTACTCGAAGGTAAAATTAAACGTATTGGTTTTGCTTCAGCTAATAAACTTCTTATTTCGTAACCCTCTAGAGTCTCTTTTTGAATTATTTTATTAACTAGTTTATCTAATAAAGTACGATTTTCCTGAATAATTGATAATGCTTCGTTATAAGCATGTTCAATATGAAGTCTAACCATTGTATCAATCAATGTTGTTAATTCTTCAGAATAACCCTGACTCGATCCACGCATCATCGCATCTCGTGGTTGTTGATCTTCTAATGCGACTGGACCTAGAGGTGACATACCATATTCCGTAACAATTTGTCTTGCTAAAAAAGTTGCACGTTGAATGTCATCTACACCAACCGTTGTTACTTCTGCTTTACCAAATACAACTTCTTCTGCTGCTCTTCCTGCTAAAAGAGAAACTAAACGTGTTAATAGTTGATTTCGAGAGTACATCGTTTCTTCACTTGGTACGTATGTTGTCGAAGATTTCGTACGACCACGTGGTATTAAAGAAACCATTTCAACAGGATCATGATACTCTAATAACGAAGCTGTTAATGCATGTCCTACTTCATGATAAGCTAATATACGTTTGTAACGATTTTCTTCCATTGGTGGCTTAGGAATACCACCTGTTACTTTGTCAAGAGCTTCGTTTAGTCGTTTTATAGTGATAGATGTCTCATTATATCTAGCAGTAAGAATTGCTGCTTCATTCATTACATTTGCTAAATCAGCACCAGAAAATCCTGGAGTACGCTTAGCTAAAGTATCTAATTGAACATCTGAATCTATCTTTTTGTCCTTAGCATGTACTTTAAGAATTGATAAACGAGCTTTTGAATCAGGGAATCCAACAACAAGTTGTCTATCAAAACGACCCGGTCTTAATAAAGCAGAATCTAGAATATCTACACGGTTTGTAGCTGCAATCACGATAACACCATTGTTAGTTTCAAATCCGTCCATTTCGGTTAAAAGCTGGTTTAACGTTTGTTCTCGTTCGTCATTACCACCACCAACTCCGGAGCCTCTTTGTCTACCAACTGCATCAATTTCATCAATGAAGATAATACAAGGTGTTTTTGCTTTAGCTCGTTTGAAAAGATCACGAATTCTTGATGCTCCTATACCAACAAATAACTCTACGAATTCCGATGCAGAGCAACTAAAGAAGGGAACTTTTGCCTCACCTGCAATAGCCTTAGCTAATAAAGTTTTACCCGTTCCTGGAGGGCCTGATAATAAGACACCTTTTGGAATTTTAGCACCAACGCGAGTATAACGTTCAGGTTTCTTTAAAAAAGTAACAATTTCTTGAAATTCTTCTTTAACTTCATCAATACCAGCAACATCATCAAAAGTAACACCTGTAACTGGTACACTATCATATCTTGCTTTAGTTTGGAAAAATTGTCTGAAACCAAATGGATTAAATGGATTATTTCCTCCCCCACCAGAAGGATTACGACCTGATTTATTTGAGCTATCTGAAGCTCTGTTAAATAAAAAATAACCACCTAGTATAAGACCAAATAAAATTGAAACTGTAACAAAGTTTACAGAAAAAAATTCAAAGGGTTTTGTTGATTGCTCGATTGCATGAACATCAAAATTTATGCCAGAATCTTTAAGTTTACGTATAAGTTTAATATCTTTATTAGGAACGTTAACGCCTATACGTTGAGAGCGATAACCTGACTCAGGTGTTGATGCTTCAACAACTGCAAATTTTGAATTGTTATAGAAGTCAACACGTTTTACCCATCCATTTTCAATATACTCCAAAAATCTTCCATAAGTAATTATAGAAGTTGGAGCAGTAGCCGTTTCATTTACTGCATCTACAGCAACAAGTGTTTCTGCGCCACTTGCAAATAATCCAATCATAAAGTCCTCCTACGAAATAATCTATTTTTAAGTGTTATTTAAAATAACTTTACTTTCTTCTCTAATATTATATACTTCTTTTTCAATCACGACTAGCTATTAACATAAAAATTTAAAAAATTTTAAATATTCTGCCTTTTTTTAAAAATATTATTTAATATAGTAAAGACTTAAAAACCAGGGGAAAAATTTCAAATGATTCAAAAAGGCTCAACAGTTAGAATTTTGCGCAAAGAATCTTATTGGTATAATGAATCAGGAACTGTAGTAGTTGTTGATCAAGGTAAATTACGTTATCCTGTTTTAGTTAGATTTACAAAAGTAAATTATGCTGGAACAAATACAAACAACTTTGGATTAAATGAAGTTGAAGAAGTTGTTATAAAAAAATCATCTTAAATAATTTTATTTTGGTCATGGAATTATCTTCCATGACCTATAAACTTTGGAAAAGATTCAAAATTTATTTAAAAGTAATCAAATTTTATCGAGATAAATTACCCCAATCTACATCTACATCATTTAAAATAAGTGATGAGTTATAGATCTGAAGAATAATCAATAAAAATACAAGGAATAAAGCCATTACAAAGCCCATGATTGGTGTACTACCCCAACCAGGTCCAACCTTTCCATATTCGGAATTTAGAGGTCGTAAAATTGCTCCTAGCTTGGTTTTAAAAGTCATTAGTTATCTCTCCTTTTAGACTTACAAACAAAAGAATCGAATATTTTAAAATTAATTACTCGATTGAAGACAAGTTATAATATATTTAGGAAAACTTAAGGAAACAACATTTGCTCTATAATAAAGTAGCAAATGTTGTTTCCTTAAGTTGAACTATATTTATAAAGAACAAGTAAATAAAAATGAATACAAATATCACATTGGATAATGTAGATTCCGCCTTGCTCTTAGTTACATTCTTAGAATGTTTATTGCTTGGTATAGTCGTTTATGCAATTTATGTATCTTTTGGTCCACCAGCTCAAGAGCTTCGTGATCCTTTTGAAGAACACGAAGATTAAACTTTAGAACAACGTATCATAGCACAATTGTGTATGATACGTTTATTTAGTAATAATACGAGGTGGTTCACGAAAGAAAACTGCAAAAAAGATAACCATTAAAGTTCCTATAAGTAAAAACGTGTAAACTAATGCTTCCATTTTTTATTTCCTATTTAAATAAAACCTTGTCTTCTTGTACTTTCGTCACCTAATTTTTGAAGTACACCAAATTCAATTTGATCAGTAATACTTGCATCAATACCAGTGAATACATCACGATAAAGTGTTCTTGCCCCATGCCAAAGATGGCCTAGGAAGAATATAAGAGCAAAATTAGCATGACCAAACGTATACCATCCTCTTGGACTACTTCTGAATACACCATCAGATTCTAAACTAGTTCTATCGAACTCGAATACTTCTCCAAGTTGAGCTTTACGAGCATATTTTTTAACAGTAGGCGCATCTTTAAATGTTTGACCATTAAGTTTACCACCGTAGAAATTCACGTTTACACCAACTTGTTCAATACTGTATTTAGATTCAGCACGACGGAATGGAATATCTGCACGGATAATACCATCTTTATCTAATAAAAGAACTGGGAATGTTTCAAAGAAGGCTGGCATACGACGTACAGTTAATTCTCTACCTTCACGATCTGTGAAAATAGGATGACCTAACCAAGCTTCTGCAATACCATCACCTTTGTTCATTGGACCAGCACGGAATAAACCACCCTTAGCAGGGTTATTTCCAATGTAGTCGTAAAACGCAAGTTTATCAGGGATACGAGCCCAAGCTTGTGATTTTGATAAGCCTTCAGCAACTGAGTTTTCAACACGTCTTTCAATTTCTTGTTGGAAATAGCCGCTATCCCATTGGTAACGAGTAGGACCAAAAAGTTCAATTGGTGTAGTTGCTGAACCATACCACATTGTTCCAGATGTAACAAATGCAGCAAAGAATACCGCAGCGATACTACTAGATAACACTGTTTCAATATTACCCATTCTTAATCCACGATATAAACGTTGAGGTGGTCTTACAATAATATGGAAGAAACCTGCAAGGATACCAATTGTTCCTGCTGCGATATGATGTGCCGCAACACCACCTGGGTTGAATGGGTTAAACCCGTCAGGACCCCAAGAAGGTGCAACACCTTGCACTTTTCCTGTTAAACCATAAGCATCTGATAACCAGATACCAGGTCCAAAGAAACCTGTTACATGGAATGCACCAAATCCTAAGCAAAGAATGCCTGATAAGAATAAGTGAATACCAAATACTTTTGGTAAATCTAATGAGATTTCATCAGATCGTTGGATATTGAAAATATCTAAATCCCAATATACCCAATGCCAAATTGCAGCAAGGAATAATAAACCAGAAAGTACAATATGTGTCAATGCAACACCTTCATAACTCCATAGTCCGGGATTTAAACCACTTTCACCAGTAACACTCCAACCACCCCACGAATCAGTTACACCTAATCTTGTCATGAAAGGCATAACAAACATACCTTGTCTCCACATAGGATTCAAGATAGGATCTGATGGATCAAAAATTGCAAGTTCATATAAAGCCATTGAACCAGCCCATCCTGATACTAAAGCAGTGTGCATAATATGAACTGCTAGTAATCTTCCGGGATCATTTAATACTACGGTATGGACACGATACCAAGGTAATGCCATTCTTTTCGCCTCCGTTTACATGGTTTGACTTTCTTGAGAAAGAAACAGATAATTTTATTATCTGTTTCTTTTTTATTGTTTATTAAAAAAAAAATAGACTTATTTAATTATAATTGTGATCAATTAAAAACTGACTAATTGTACAAAAGTCTTTACTAAATTATAAAACTTTGTATAATCAAAAACGAAACCCGATCTAAGGATCAAGAATTTTAGAAAAAATTATAAGAAAAGAGAATTATAAATGGCAACAACATATAAAGTAAAACTTATTTATCCTACTGATGCTGAAGATGCTAACCGTTTTATCGACTGTGATGATGACGAATATATTTTAGACGCTGCTGAAGAAAATGGATTTGAACTACCTTATTCTTGCAGATCAGGTTCTTGTTCAACTTGTGCTGGCCGCGTTGTAGGTGGTACTATTGACCAATCTGAGCAATCTTTCTTAGAAGATGATCAAGTTGCAGAAGGATTTGTATTAACTTGCGTAGCATATCCTGCATCTGATTGCCAAATTTTAACAAATCAAGAAGACGAACTTTATTAAATTATAGTATTTAAACTTGATATTTAAGAATGAGATAAAGTTAAGAAAAACTTAACTTTATCTCATTAATTTTTTAATTTATTTGATTGAAAAAGATAGAAATGTCTACACCGGGAGGAAATGAAATAGCACTTAAAAGATTAATATAATTCTTTTTAGGTACTTTGATATCAAATATCCATTTGTGTCTTCTGATCTCAAATTGTTCTTGAGAAGCTTTATCAATATGAGGAGATCTTAATAATGAGTAGTAACGTTTTTTTACAGGTAGACGTACAGGACCTTTAACTAAAGTTTGGCCACTATAAATTTCATCTAATCTTTTTAACTCTTCTTCTAATAGTAAACTACTTATTCTTAGTACTCTTGAATTATAAGCTTTTAATCGAATACGAAAACTGATTTCTCCATTTTTCGTCATATTATATTTTAGCCTTTTTATTAAGAATAATTTTGTCTATTCTAAGATTTTTGATACAACACCTGCACCAATTGTACGGCCACCTTCACGAATAGCAAAACGCATTCCGGCTTCAATAGCAATAGGTGAAATTAATTCTGCTGTCATTTTAATACGGTCACCTGGAATTACCATTTCTGCGGCAGCTCCATCATCGGCAGTAAATCCTGTAATATTACCTGTCACATCTGTTGTTCTCACATAAAACTGAGGTCTGTAACCAGGTAAGAATGGTGTATGACGCCCACCTTCTTCTTTTTTTAGAATATAAACCTCAGCTTCAAAACGTTTGTGTGGTTTGATAGTACCAGGTTTAGCTAAAACCATTCCTCTTTGAATATCACCTTTTTGCACGCCACGTAATAAAATACCAATGTTATCTCCAGCAAACCCTTCATCAAGTGTTTTTTGGAACATTTCTAAACCAGTAACAGTTGTTGTTTTTGTTTCTACAATACCAATGATTTCGATTGTTTCACCAACTTTAACTGTACCACGTTCAATTCTTCCTGTTGCAACTGTACCACGCCCTGTAATTGAGAACACATCCTCAACGGCCATTAAAAATGTTTTATCAACATCACGTACTGGTGTTGGGATATAGCTATCTACAGCATCCATTAGGTCAAAAATTTTGTCTACCCATTGGTTTTCACCACGTTTTGTTACAGTTGCATTTGTTACCGCTTCTAAAGCTAATAAAGCTGAACCTGAAACAAAAGGTATTTCCTCACCTGGGAAATCATAATTTGATAATAACTCACGAACTTCAAGTTCTACTAATTCAAGAAGTTCATCATCATCTACTTGATCAGCTTTATTTAAGAATACAACAACATGAGGTACACCAACTTGTTTTGCTAGAAGTATATGTTCACGCGTTTGAGGCATTGGCCCATCAGCGGCTGATACAACTAGAATTGCACCATCCATTTGAGCAGCACCTGTAATCATGTTTTTCACATAATCTGCGTGACCCGGACAATCAACGTGTGCATAATGACGTGACTCAGTTTCATATTCTACATGTGCAGTATTAATTGTAATACCACGTGCTTTTTCTTCTGGAGCTGCGTCAATCTCATCGTATTTTCTAGCTTTTGCATTCCCTAAAAGAGAAAGAGTACTTGTAATTGCAGCTGTTAAGGTTGTTTTACCATGGTCAACATGACCAATAGTACCAATATTTACATGAGGTTTTGTACGTTCGAACTTTTCACGAGCCATTTTTTTTTTCCTTTCTTGTTTTAGTTAAATTGTAATTGAATCAATTTAATAATTAAATTCTATTTTCTACTTTTTAGTTTTAAAAAAACTAAATGCTTTATTTGCTTCAGCCATTTTGTGAACTTCTTCGCGCCTACGAATAGAATTTCCTATTCCTTTTGAAGCATCCATTAATTCACGAGCCAGCTTAAATGACATATTTTTGCCAGATCTGTCACGTGAAAACTTTAAGATCCATTTCAAAGCTAAATTTGTAGCTCTAAGCCTTTTTACTTCAATTGGAACCTGGTATGTAGCCCCACCAATTCTTTTTGGTTTTAATTCTACTATAGGGCTTACATTTTGAACAGCTTTTTCTAAAGTCACAAGACCTTCAACACTTGTTTTTTGTTTAACATAGTCTAAAGCCCTATAAACAATTCGCTCTGCTAATTGTTTTTTACCACTTTTTAGTACCCGTAAACTTAACAAGCTTACAAGATAACTATTATATATTGGATCTGGGCCAGGTAGACGTTTTTTAATTCTTTTTCGTCTTGACATTTTAATTATTTCCTAGATTTACTTTTTCTTAGCTTTGCGAGCACCATATTTTGAACGCCCTTGCATTCTTTTAGTAACACCAACTGTATCTAGTGCCCCACGAACAACTCTGTAACGAACTCCAGGTAAATCCTTTACACGACCACCTCTAATAAGAACAACTGAATGCTCTTGTAAATTATGGCCTTCACCAGGAATATGAGCTGTAACTTCAAATCCAGATGTCAATCTAATTCTGGCTACTTTTCGCATTGCTGAGTTTGGTTTTTTTGGTGTAACAATATAAACTCTTGTACACACGCCACGTCTTTGAGGACACGCTTTTAAAGCGGCTGCCTTACTTTTCTTTTTAAGGGTTGTACGCTCATTTCTAATTAATTGTTGAACCGTTGGCATAATTTATTTATTACTCTCCTCTGATTCCATATTATATTTCTTTAAGAATCGTTCCACACGACCTTCAGTATCGATAATTTTTTGCGAACCTGTAAAGAAAGGGTGATTTCCTGACCATATATCTACATGTAATTCAGGTTTTGTAGATGATATTGTCATAATTTCTTTACCATCACAGTAAACTTTAGTCTTCTCAAACCAATTTGGGTGAATATTTTTTTTTGGCATATTAATTAACGCTTAGAATATTGCGGTGCTTTACGTGCCTTTTTCAGGCCATATTTTTTACGCTCTTTTATCCTTGTATCACGAGTTAGTAATCCTAAATTTCTAAGTTTAACTCTTTTATCAGAATCAAGACTTGAAATGGCTTTTGCTACTGCTAATCTAATGGCTTGAGTTTGGCCTTGTAGCCCACCACCAGAAACATCAATAATAATATTATATGCTTTATCAGATTGGAAAATTTCAAGTGCAGTTCGACAAATTCCTAAACCATTTGCTACAGAATGGAAATACTCAACCCCAGATTTTTGATTAATTACAATTTCTCCTGTTCCAGAAAGAATTTTAACAAGTGCTGAAGCACTTTTTCGACGGCCTACACCAGTAGCAAGTATACTATTTTTTTCAAATGTTATCATAGTCTGAATTATTATTTACTGAAGATAACTTCTTTTGGTTTTTGTGCCTTATGTGGATGTTCATTTCCAGCATATACACGTAATCGTTTTGCTAAATCAGATTTTTCAAATCCGTTAGGTAGCATTCTTTTTACAGCTAATTCAATTACTCTATAAGGGAATCGTGCAAGTAATTCAGCTAATGACCTTGTTTTTAATTCACCCGGCTTGCCTGTATGTGTGTAATAAAATTTTTGACTAAGTTTATTTCCACTAACTTTTATTTTATCAGCATTAATAACAACGACATGTACTTTACTATCGCTACCAGGTGTATAAGTTACTTGGTTTTTACCTTGAATTAAATTTGCAATTTGTGTTGATAATCTACCAAGTGTTTGATTCTCAGCGTCGATTAAATACCAACTTCTTTCTTTGTGTTTTCCTAATGGTATATATGTATGATTCATATTGGATAGGTTTTAAAATTTTATTTTAGATCAATAGACTTAATCAATAAAATTTTAAAGTGGTAATGAATTTGGAATTAATTCCCATTTCAAATTTTTATCAAGGTTTATAGATAGACCGAATAAATTTAAAGATTTTTCTATAGATGCTAAATCGTTTTCGTTTAAACCAATTCTTTTTAATAATTCTAAAGGTATTGATATTAAATTTTGGAGACTTACGAAACCTTCTCTTCGAAGAAACAGTTCAAGATTAACAGGTAAATTCAAATGTTTTAAATCGAGTTTTTTTAGGACTTCAATAGTATATGAATCTACTAAGTTATCTCTAATTTTTTGTGCTAAAATAAATTGAGAACTCATTTCTAATGATAGTAAAAGATTTTTTTCACTAGCATAAACATGTGGAAGTGGCTCTAAAATAGTCAATGTTTCTCGTAATTCAAGGACAGCAAGTTCAATTGCTGCCGCAGGCTCTATATCTCCTCTACTAATTACAACAAATCTTAAAAACTCTTCAGTTTCAGTTACACCACGCTTAATTAATTCTTCATATTCTAATACAGATGAATTTGTTGTTTGAATAACTTCAAATCCACAAGATTGAATTGAAGAGTAGATTGGATCTACAACAATGATATCAAGTGGTAACTTCTGAGGAGGATTTAATTTAATTTTACTATCTTTTAAGTTAGTTTTTATAATATCTGAACGCGAATTTTTTAAAGTTTTTAAGTTATTTAGATTCGTTAATAGTTTTTTAGATTTTTCAGCTGATGAATCAAATTCACTATTTTGTTTTTTTAAATTTTCAAAAAAACTATTAGTATTAGTCCCAAAGATATTATTTATATCAGCTTCTCTAAGTTTTAATAAATTTTTATTTGTTGTTTTAACAGGATTAATGGGATCAATATAATCCGAACCTTGATTAACTTCAGGAGAACTGATCATTAGATATAAATCTAATGAATATGAACTATTTAAAGTACAAATATATTGATAAGGATTAACAACTTCTAATCCCTCGTCTAATTGTAAGTCTTGTGCCGTAATGATTGCTGGACCAACTTTTTTTATACGCGCTATTCCTATATAGGGGAAAAAGGATGATTTTATATGTATTCTTTGAAGATTTAAAGAAAGTTCAAATAAATCTTCCCGTATACTATTTCCATCATTAAAATTTCCACAAGCACTTGTAATAGCTAGTGTTTTTGAAAGTGATAATAATGTACGTCGTAAAGCGGCTCCTATAGTAGTTCCCATTGTTTTTTTAAAGGGACCTATCCGAAACTGAAATGAAATATGCCCCGTTCTTTTATCAACAGTACGCTTTTCAATTTCAATAACTAATCTCCGTTTTTCGGTTTTCATGGTTAAAATATTTTAAATTTTTAAAGTTTGTGATAATTATTATACACGTCTTCTTTTTGGAGCACGACACCCATTATGTGGAACACCAGTTTTGTCTTCAATTGAGATAATCTCTAAGCCTGTTGCATGGATACCTTTTATGGCAATTTCACGACCGTTTCCAGGTCCATTTAAAATTACGCCAACTTTTTTTATACCAAGTTTTAAAGCTTTAGCACTTGCATTTTTAGCTGCCATTTGTGCTGCATATTGTGTTTTTTTACGACTACCTTTAAAACCGCTACTTCCTGCCGAAGCCCAAGTAATTACATTACCTTTAGGATCCGTAATAGAAATAATTGTATTGTTAAAAGTAGAATGAATACATGCAAAGCCTAATGATAAATTTATCTTTCGCTTTCCTTTATTCAGCTTTTGGTTCATAGAGTTCTGTCCTAATTTTAGGTTAAAAGTACAAGTAAGTTTAATTTTTCAAGATTTAAAGATTAAACTCACCTATTTGAAGCGTCGACTTGATTGTTTACCTGCAGTCTTCTTTCTTGTTTGAGAATTCGTTCTAGTACGTTGTCCACGAAGGGGTAAACCCTGTATGTGACGTCGTCCTCTATAACAATTGATTTCTACTAAACGTTTTATATTTAATGCAACTAAACGTTTTAAATCACTTTCAGTAGTATAATTTTTTTCAATACGCTCACGTAAGCTACTAACTTCAGTATCTGTTAAAGCTTTAGTTTTTGTTTCCGGATTGATATCAATGGAACTAAGAATTTCTTTTGATCTTGTTCGACCAATTCCATAGATATAAGTTAATGCAATCTCTATTGATTTAGTATCGGGTAAATCAACTCCTGCAATTCTTATCATAATTTTTTTTACTAGTATGGAATAAATTAACCTTGTCGTTGTTTATGTTTTTTGTTTACACAAATAACTCGAATTTTACCTGCTCGTCTTATTAAACGACACTTTTCACACATTTTTTTTACTGATGGTCTTACTTTCATTTTTTAACAGTTTTTTTATAAATATTTAAAGAAGATTAAATTAAGCTTTCTTTAATCCTAAATCAAAAAGCCGGTCTTCTAAATCAAGCATTGTCCCAAATAAAATAAGCAAAGAACTTAAATTTGATTTTAAGCCGATTGTTGGATAATAATTATCCAATACATCTGAAATACCTACCAAAAGAGCTAGCATGAGACCTGCTGATAAATATGTTCTTTTTAATTCGTCTTCTAAGTAATTTTGTGTTTCTTGACCCGGAGACTTTCTAAGAATCGTCATATTCATCGTAATAAGTTCCTTAGATACCTTATCGCTATCAACTTGTAACTTCGAACAATAATAACTAAATGTTATGATAAATACAAAGCGTAATAGACTTATAAAAATACCTATTAAAGTATTATTAATACTTAAAAATGTTACTTGACTAAGTCCTGATTGAATTATTCTTAACAAAGATTCTGCGGATACTAAACCCATCACTGCCCCTGGGTTTATTGCGAATGGCAATAAGCTAGGTTTAGATTGTTCAGAATAAGATTGCTTTGAGGAGAGTATTGGAAATTCTACTGTAGATTTTGAAATAAAAGTCGTAAATGCTGCTACTGCTAGAACATATAAACAAAGAATTATTCTTGGTTTATTATCCAAGTTACTAGCCTCTAAAACTAACCTTATAACATCATCAATAACACTCGTAAAAGTTAAAACAACAACAGATCCACTTATTGAAAAGGACTCAGAGACCCATTCACTAATCCAGATCAATACTAGTCCCCCCGTTATTAAAGTCGTACCTAAAATAAATTTACTCATTAAAGTATAACTATACATAACTGGTGAAAGTGTCCTCACTTGGGCAATACTTATAAGTACTGCAATACAGGCACTAACAATTTTCACCTGTTTTTGAATTTTTTGATACTTATCAAAATCATCATCTTCAGATTTAGGTTTCACGCTATTGAATACTTGAACAAGTAAAGAAGCTTGAACCAAAGGTAAAATACCTAAGGCTAAAAAGCAGGGTCTATTTGATGCAGGTAATAACGAATAGTCAATACAAGGAAGAGGTATCTTAGATAAAAAACGAAGACAGGCACCTAGAACAAATAAAGAGAGTACTCTATCCTGTGCGGATTTTCTAAGCTTTTCGGCAGAGAACATATTTGCTAGCATGGTGCTAAGTTTATTCATTACTATTGACCTTTATTTTTATTAATACGTCCTTCACCATCTTTTGGTTTACGACTACTTTTAATTTCGTTTGTACTTTTAGATTGAATTTTTATCTCTTTAACTTCGTCGTATGATTTACGTCCTGTTAATTTTTCTAAACTTAAACCTCTATTTTTAGCAGTTACAGTTATAAACCTTAAATTATTTAGTGCAACTAAAGTAGCACGTGCGTTATTAATCTTATTTTTAGATCTTAATTGTTTTGCTAAAATATTTTTGATACCCGCTGTTTCTAAAACAGTTCGGATAGCTCCACCAGCAATAACACCAGATCCAGGGGCAGCGGGTCTTAACATTACTTGAGCAGCACCAAAACTGGCTTCACTTTTGTGTGGAATTGTTTTTGTTCGTGTCATTGCTATTTGAATACGATTTTGAATAGCTCTAGATTGACCCTTTTTAATCGCATTTAATACTTGACTCGCTTTACCAATTCCTAGGCCTACTATACCTTTTTGGTTCCCAACAACTATTAAAGCACGAAAATTTAATGTTTTACCACCTTTCCCGACTTTACAGACTCTTCTAATTTCAATTACTTTGTGAGTAATACTTTTTTGGTTTTCATTCTTCATGATTTTCATATTTCCTTTTGATTCACGAAGCTACTAAAATTGTAAGCCTACTTCTCTAGCACCTTCAGCAAAGGCTTGAATTCTTCCATGGTAAGGTCTAAAACGTCGGTCAAGAACTACATTTATTAAATTATGGCTAATTAATGCTTGTCCAAGTTTTTCTCCAACTAAACGAGCCGCTTTACAATTCTGACCTGTAGTAATCAAAGGTTTTATCGATGGGTCTAAAGTTGAGCATGCAAATAATGTTTTTTGATTTTGATCATCAATTACCTGCGCATAGAGATGACGATTTGATCTAAAAACAGCAAGACGTGGACGTTCAGGATTTCCTTTTATCTTTTTCATACTATTTACTAGATTTTCCTACTTTTCTTTGAATAACTTCGCCTTGGTATAGTACCCCTTTACCTTTGTAAGGCTCTGGTGGTCTTTTTGACCTAATTTGTTGGGCGATTAAACCAACCTTTTCTTTGTTAACACCACTAATTTTTATAATAGTGTTACTTTCAACACTAATTTGAATACCTTCTGGTGCTTCAATTTTAATTGGATGAGTATAACCTACCGATAAATTTAGGGTTGTTTTATCCATGTTAGCTTTATAACCAACACCTTTCAGTTCTAAAACTTTTGTAAATCCCGTAGAGCTACCAATTACCATATTAGAAAGTAATGATCTGAAAAGACCATGAACTTCACGTGATGTAATATTTTCAGCTTTTCTAAAAATTTGTAAAGTATTTTCATCCTTATTAAAAACAACATTTAAACAACTCGGAATATCACGAGCTATTTCACCTTTTGGGCCTTTTACCTTTACATTTATTTCAGTCAATTGGACGTTGACACCTGCAGGTATTTTAATAATCTGTTTGCCTATTCTTGACATAATGTTATTTCCTTACCATACGTAACATAATAGTTCACCACCAATTCCAAGTTCTTTAGCTTGAATATTTGTAATAATACCTTGTGATGTAGATAGAATAGCTATGCCTTGTCCACCTAATACAATAGGTATTTGATTATTACTTACATAAACTCTTAAACCTGGTTTACTAACTCTTTTTAAACCTCTTATTAGTGGACGAGTAGGATTAGTTGAGTATTTTAAATATATAAAGATATAACGACGTCCTTCTTTTACCACAGTTTCGTATTGGCTAATAAAACCTTCTGTGCGTAGTAAACGTGTTATATGATAAGTCATGCGAGTAGAGTCAATTTTAACTACTTTATGACCAACAAGATTCCCGTTTCTAATTCGGGTTAACATGTCAGATATTGTATCAGTTTTCATATTTCTTATACGTTAGATGGTTTTCTAAAAGGGAATCCAAATTCCTGTAATAATAAACGCCCTTCTTCTGGTGTTTTTGCACTTGTAACAATCGATATGTTATATCCTCTAATTTGATCAATCATGTTATAATCAATATCTGGAAAAACTAACTGTTCACGAATTCCTAAATTATAATTACCATTTTCATCAAAACTATCAGGATTAAGACCTCTAAAATCTTTTATTCTTGGGAAGACTAAGTGAATTAATTTTTCAAGAAAAGCATACATTAGATCACTTCTTAATGTTACTGTAACTCCTAAATCCATACCTTCACGTGTTTTAAACCCAGCAATAGAATTTTTTGCTTTTGTTACAATTGGTTGTTGACCTGTTATAAGTCTTATTTCTTCAATAGTTTTTTGAAGAACCATTCTATTTTGTGCACCTAGACCTAATCCTCGATTTAATTGAATTTTTACCAATTTTGGTATTTTATGGTCATTGGTATATTGAAACTTTTCTTTTAATGTAGACTTAATGCGAGTTTGATAAATTTTTTTATATTCATGCGTCATATTTTGAACCTAGTCTTTATGAACAAATTTTGTATTAGGAATTAAACTACTTCAAAAGCTAAAGAAGCTATTTTTACAAAGTTTTTTTCTCTAATTTCACGAGCTACTGGACCAAATACTCTTGTTCCTCTAGGATTATTGTCAGTATTTATGATTACTGCGGCATTATCATCAAAACGAAGAGACATTCCATCAGCTCGTTGTACTGGTTGACGTGTTCTCACTATAACAGCACGAACAATATCTGATCTTTTAATTGGCATATTTGGTACTGCCTCTTTAACTACACCAATAATAATATCTCCAATTCTACCGTATCTACGATTACTACCTAACACTCGTATACACATTAATTTCTTTGCTCCAGTATTGTCAACAACACTTAGATATGTTTGAGGTTGAATCATAATTCTATACTCCCCACATTAGAATTAAGTAAAATACGTTCTAATTTCCAAGACTTATTTTTACTTAAAGGTCGTGTTTGTGTAATAACTATTTTGTCACCAAGTTTAGCAGCATTATCCTCATCATGAACAAGATAACGTTTTGTTTTAACCATTGTTTTTGCATAACGAGGGTGACGGAACTTGTTTTCAACAAGTACAACAATTGTTTTTTGCATCTTAGTACTTACTACAATGCCAAACTTTTCTTTCAGGCCCATATTTATGAGTTTTAATTTTTTTTAATTTTTAATCTAACTTTTTTAACAAAAAAGCTTAAATTTTGTAATTATTTTGCACGGATAGAACTTGTTTGTAGCGAACGTTTGCGCGTTAATAATTGAGAGATTTGATGTCTTGTATGAGTCATCAAATGTGGAGAAAAACGTGAGAAGTTAGCTTTTTGAATTCGTAAAAATAAAAGTTCTTTTTTAGCCTTTACTAATTGAATTTCAATTTCAGCTAATTCGTAATCTTTTAAATCTTTATATTTTGGTAAACTCATATTTTTATGGAATCTCCTTAGCACTAATTAATTTTGTTCGAATTGGCAATTTATAAGAGGCCATTCGAAGTGCTTGCTGAGCAACATTATCAGGAACGCCTGATAATTCAAAAAGAACTTTACCTGGTTTAACAACAGCTACCCAATATTGAGGTGCACCTTTACCGGATCCCATACGAGATTCTTCTGCACGGGCTGTTATGGGTTTATCAGGAAAAACCATAATCCATAATTTACCACCTCGTTTTGTATAACGTGTGATTGTTCTTCTTGTTGCTTCAATTTGTCTTGCAGTTAACCATACAGGTTCTTGAGCTTGTAACCCAAATTCACCAAAAACTAAATGTTTTTTTTGTATAGTTCTTCCACGTAAGCGACCTCGTTGTTGTTTACGAAATTTTGTTCGTTTTGGACTTAGCATATTTTCTTTTTTGGTCTGTAATTAAAATCTAAAACTTAAAGTTGAAATTTTTAATTGTATTTTATCCTTTACACATCCAAATTTTGATACCTAAGATACCATAGATTGTATGTGCTCTCTCTGTTGCGTAGTCCAATTTTGCTTGCAATGTATGAAGTGGCACTCTTCCTTCACGTACCCATTCTGTTCTTGCAATTTCTGCACCATTTAATCGACCAGCAACTTGAACTTTCATACCTTTTTGTCTTGGATCAAGTTTAGCTTGTTTAGCCCCTTTCTTGAAGTCACTTAGAATTGTTCTTACAGCTCTTCTAAATGGCATTCTTTTTTCTAGTTTTTTTGCTAAAGATTGTGCAATGAAACCAGCATTTATATTAGGATATTTCACTTTCTTTAAAACAATAACTAAATTTCTTTTTTTTAGTTGTTTTCCTAATGACTCTGAAAGTCGAATTCTATATGGTAAATTTTTAAGATCAGAAATTAAAATTTCTGGATTTACAGTATAAATAGTTAAATGAATCTGATCACGTGTTGGTGGATAAGTAATTAATAAATTAGTACGATCAGTTACTTCATCTAATTGTTTTTTACTTATTTCTTTTAACAAATTTGACCATATAGTTCTTAATTCATCGTCGGCTTTTAACTGGTCACTATAATCTGAAAATTTTGCATACCACTTTGACTTATGTTCTTCGGTAATTCCTAATCGGAAACCGATAGGATGAACTTTTTGACCCAAAATATCTCTCCTTATTATTGATTACTCGTATTAAATTTTCTTATATAATTTTGCGGTTTAATAGTTGTTAACCTATGGAAACAGGTAAAAAATTACCTTTTACATCATTTTCGTATCGTGAGAAAGTTGAGCGAACAACAATTGATATATGTGATGTACGTTTTCTGATTGGGAACATTCTACCTTTTGCACGTGGTCTTATACGTTTCATTGTAGGACCTTTATCCACGAAAGCTTTCTCTATCTGAAGATAAGAACGGGGAATAGAGTAATTACTTAAAGCATTTGCGGCTGCAGATTTTAAAACTTTTGCAACTGGGTGGCATGCACGATATGGAAGAAAGCGTAATAAAATTAAAGCCTCTTCATATGAACAACCCTGAATTTGTCTTAAGACTCTTCTAACTTTTAGTGGAGACATCCTAATAATTCTTGCTTTAGCACTTGCTTCTAAAGGAAATTGTTGTTCTTTTCGTTTTTGTATAGCACGCTTTGTTAAAGTTTTTAAACTTGGCTTAGATCCAAGATTCATGGCTATCTCCTAATGTTTTAAAAATTCAAGCTTTTTTATTGCTTGATTATTTACTTTTGAATTATTTTTTTTATGACTTAGAAAATTTTTAAACCGTTATAAAGTAAAGTTTTATTTACGTTTTGCTTTTCTATCACTTGTTTTTACTTTATGTGAACGAAACGTTTTTGTAGGAACAAATTCGCCTAATCTATGTCCAATTAATTGATCATTTATAAATAAAGGAACGTGTTGTTTCCCGTTATACACAGCAATTGTGAATCCAACCATACTTGGTAAAATTACAGAAGCTCTTGACCAAGTTTTAATTGTATCCGTTTTTGCAGTGTCTTTTAAATCATTAATTTTTTTAAACAGATGATATGCAACAAAAGGTACTTTGCGTGTCGATCTTATCATAACTCCAATCTAATTTTTTTTATTTAAGGACGTTTTCGGATGATAAAAATCGAAGTTGATTTTTTCTTGCTTCTTGTTTTAACACCCAAAGCAGGTTTACCCCAAGGAGTACAAGGATGTTTTCGGCCAATTGGAGATCTACCTTCACCCCCACCATGTGGGTGATCACAGGCGTTCATAACAACACCTCGAACTGTAGGTCTTGTACCTAACCATCTTTTACGACCAGCTTTACCTAAGGTTAAGTTCATATGTGAAGCATTACCAACCTTCCCAATAGTTGCGTAACAGCTTTTAGGTACTAAACGTACCTCCTTAGAAGGAAGTTTTAAAGTCACATAATCACCTTCTTTTGCTAGAATTTTAGCTGAGCTACCAGCTGAACGTGCAATTTGTCCACCTTTATTAGGAAATAATTCAATATTGTGAACATCGTAACCTAATGGAATATTTTCTAACGGTAATGAATTTCCTATATTTAAGCTTGAATTTGGTCCTGACTCAATTTGATTTCCAGCTATAACTGACTCAGGCTGTAAAATGTATCTTTTATCCCCATCTTCATATTGAACTAATGCAATTCTTGCATTACGATTTGGATCGTATTCAATACTTACGATTTTACCAAGTGAATTTCTTTTATTACGTTTAAAATCAATTAATCTATAACGACGTTTGTGACCACCACCTCGATGTCGAATCGTAATTTTACCTTGGTTATTTCTTCCTTTTGAAGAATGAGAATTTACGATTAAAGATTTTGTAGGTTTTGTACCTGTTAATTCTTTAAAATCGGGTCGAACAGCATGTCGTGTTCCAGGTGTATATGCTTTAAAAAATAAAATTCCCATAATTTTTTAAATTCCTAAACTTGTTTTTTCCATTCCAAAGAAGTCGAGGCTATATTCAGGTGCTAACTTTAGAATTGCTTTTTTATATACAGGTAAATACCCTTCAAATTGTCTACGACGCCTTGATTTTTTCGGCATCATTAAAGTATTTACACTTAAAACTTTTACACTGAAGACATATTCAAAAGCTGCTTTAATTGTTTTTTTATCAGCTTTTGGATCAACCACAAAAGTATAAGAATTTTTTAAAAATGGATTACTCGCTTTTTCAGTAGCTAAAGGATAACGAAGAAGGTCAATCCATTCAGCTTCTTGGGTTTTTTGAAACTTAATTGTTTCATTTGCACTTAATTTTCGATCTGACATAAAACGATCTGTCCGTAATATTTTTACCTTTTGACTTTTTTCCAAGATAAATCTTTAAGAGTTAAATTGTAAGATGAGTAAGCTGTCATTAATATCCAGCTAGATCGAATTACATCATTTATGCTTAATTGATTATCTATAACTAAATTTACATTTTTAAGATTTTTAATACTTTGTAAAAATAAAGTTCCTTCAAGAATTTTATATTCTTGAGCACTAACCACAATAGTAATTAATTGCTTACTTATTACGTTTTTTGAATTAATATTATTTTTTTCAAAGATTTCAGTAAAGACTTGTTTTGCGTATTTTGTTTTTCCAGGATAAATTGATTTAGATATATCTAATTTTGAATTTGTTAATCCTTCAAATAAACTAATGGCTAATATACGCTTTTGTTTTTCATGTAGAAGTACTCTGAATGCACGATCATATTCACGATTGTTCAATTTTGGGTTATAAGCAATGGGTTTAGGTCCAAAGGTTACACCCCCACCTCTCCATAATGGTGATCTAATTGATCCTGCACGTGCTTTTCCTCTTCCTTTTTGGGGCCAGGGCTTTCTACCACCACCACGAACTTCTGATTTAGTTTTCGTTGATGCATTTCGAATCCTATTAGTTTTTCTATAAAGACAAAAAGCTTTATGAATTAAGTAATCAGGGTTTGTTTGAGAAAATCCAAGTTTGAAATGACCATCTAAACGACGTAAAACAAAATCTTTCTCAATAGAAGTGCCGGGGATAATCCAATAGTTTGGAATTGTTGCAATTTTGTTTGTATTCATATCCTATTAAATCATTTGATTATGAGACACTTGGCGTTAAGCTAAGTAAGTTTCCTGGTTTTCCAGGAACAGAACCTTTTACAACTAAAAGATTTTCGTCTGCATCAATTCTTAAAATTGCTAAACGTTTTAGTGTTGTTGGTTTTCCTCCAAGTCTTCCTGCCATACGTTTACCAGGATATACACGACCTGGTGTACTACCAGCTCCAATTGACCCTGGTTCACGATGATTCTTTGAACCGTGGGACATAGGCCCTCGACTAAAATTATGTCGTTTGACAGTTCCGGAAAAACCTTTACCAATACTTTTCCCACGAACATCAATAAATTGATTAGGTGAAAAGTTTGTTATATCAAAAGTTTGTCCAAGTTCAAACTCTTCAGGTCTATTAACATGATATTCTTTTAAGTAGCGACTAGTTAACGCTCCAGATTTTTTAAGATGTCCTTCTAAAGCTTTGTTCAATGAACGCTTCTTTTGGTTATCTTCTGCTTTCTTTTTTGATAAATCAAAACCTAGTTGAACCGCATCGTACCCATCAGTTGGTACTGTTTTTATTTGCGTTACTGTACAAGGTCCAATTTTTATCAGAGTGACCGGTATGGATGCATTTTTCTCGTCAAAGATTTGCGTCATTCCAACCTTAATTCCAAGACTTCCTATAGACACAACAAATCTTCCTTCTGATAAACTAACTATAATTTTTTGTTTGATCAATTAATACTTAAATTTTAAATTCTTAAATGCTAAATACTCACAATAAAATAGTAGATTATTAATTATAAAATGTCTATAAACATATTCGTGTACCATATATTTATAATAAAATTAAATTACAATATTAAATTTCATTATAAATATATGGAAATAAATTTAATTAAATTTTTTCTTTAGAGTAATTAAGATACTTCGAAAATTTTGAGTATAAATTTAGATAATATCATGGCAAAAGTAGTAGGAATTGATCTTGGAACTACAAACTCAGTTGTTTCTGTAGTACAAGCAGGTACACCAGTAGTAATACCTAATGCTGAGGGATTTAGAACAACACCTTCAATTGTGGGTTATGCACAAAAAACAAAAGAGTTAATTGTGGGTGCTATGGCAAAACGTCAATCAGTAATTAACCCTGAAAATACATTTTATTCTGTTAAACGATTCATAGGATCTAAATCAAATGAGATCGGAGAAGAATCAAAACAGGTATCGTATAAAGTTACTGAGGATGAGCGCGGAAATGTAAAGATTTATTGCCCTATACTAGATAAATCTTTTAGTCCTGAAGAAATATCATCACAAGTTTTAAGAAAATTAACTGATGACGCAAGTAAATTTTTAAATGAAACGGTAACAAAAGCAGTTATTACAGTACCTGCGTATTTCAATGACTCTCAGCGACAAGCGACAAAAGACGCTGGTAAGATCGCTGGTCTAGAAGTCTTACGTATTATTAATGAACCAACAGCAGCCGCACTTGCTTATGGTCTGGATAAAAAAGCAAATGAAACGATATTAATTTTTGATTTAGGTGGTGGAACATTTGATGTTTCAATTTTAGAAGTTGGAGATGGGGTATTCGAAGTATTAGCAACTGCTGGTGATAGTCATTTAGGTGGAGACGATTTTGATTCTGCGATTATGAAATATATTCTAGCTGATTTCGAAGCAAAAGAAGGGATAACACTTAAATCCTCAAATCCAAACGATAAGCAGGCTTTACAAAGAATTTTAGAAGCAGCAGAAAAAGCAAAGGTAGAATTATCTCAACTTTCAGAAACAACAGTTAATTTACCTTATTTAGTAGTAACAGAAAGTGGTCCTAAACATGTTGATCTTACACTTACACGTGCTAAGTTTAATGAGTTATGCGCATCATTAATTCAACGATGTCAGTATCCTATTGAAACAGCTTTACAAGATTCAAATTTAAGCCCAAGTAATTTAAATGAAGTGATTTTAGTTGGAGGTTCTTCTCGTATCCCCGCTATTCAAGAGCTAGTTCAAAAATTAACATTTAAAAAACCTAACTTAACAGTTAATCCAGATGAAGTTGTTGCAGTTGGAGCTGCTATTAATGGTGCGGTTTTAGCTGGAGAGATTAAAGATGTTTTACTGTTAGATGTAACACCTCTATCTTTAGGAGTTGAAACAATTGGAGGTCTAATGACTAGAATGATTGAAAGAAACACAACTATTCCAGCTACAAAGACAGAAACATTTTCAACTGCTGAAGATAATCAACCAAAAGTAGATATTCATGTACTACAAGGTGAACGTTTACTTGCCTCAGATAATAAAAGTTTAGGTCATTTCGAACTTGGAAATATTTCGGCGGCTCCCAGAGGTGTACCACAAATTGAAGTAACATTTGATATTGACGCAGATGGTATTCTTTCTGTACGAGCTCGTGATAAAGTTACAGGTCAAACGCAATCAATTACTATTCAAAATGCATCAACACTAGATAGAAGTGAAATTGATAAATTAGTTGAAGAAGCAAATAAAAATGCAGAACTAGACCAACAAAGAAAGAAAAAAATTGATATTAAAAATCGTGCTGAAATGATTTCTTATCAAGCTGAGAAACAACTTAATGAGCCAAATGCAAACTTTACTGACGATGAAAAGGGTTCAATCTCAGTTCTTATTGAAGAGATAAAAACTTTAAAAGACGGCGATGACATTCCACAATTAGAACAAAAAATTAAAAATTTAGAAGATAAGCTTAAAAATAGTGTAGCTTCTAATTAACAAAAATATAAATTTAGTTGTAACATTTTACATTTTTGTTACAACTAATTTAAGATAATAAGTAAAGTTATTTTTACTTATTATCTTAAACATTGACTCTTTTCACAAAGCCTTGCATATATAAGTATGTATAAACTTTAAATCATTAAATGCCCAAATAGCTCAGTTGGTAGAGCAATGGACTGAAGATCCGTGTGTCGCCAGTTCGAGTCTGGCTTTGGGCATGGGCACTAGTTTGCAAAGGCGGCATCGCCAAGTGGTAAGGCAGTGGATTGCAAATCCTCTATCCCCAGTTCAAATCTGGGTGCCGCCTTTAATAACTCTTTATATTCTAGATAACATAAGGGGGCGTGGTGGAATGGTAGACACAACGGACTTAAATTTTGAGCATTAATTTGTAAGTTCTCAAATTCAGAAAAAGTCTTTCTTAAAAATTAGAAAGAACAATCCTGAGCCAACTCATGAAAGTGAAAAGGTGCAGAGACTCAATGGGAACTACCTCTAAGGTAAAGATAGAGTCCATACTTTTTATATGTATACAAAATCCAAATGGCGTGTATATGAAGTAGAAAATCCGTTGACTATTACAGTCGTGGGGGTTCAAGTCCCCCCGCCCCCAATTAAATTTAATTTCTATACTTATGTGCATCTGTATAAATTGTACTTTTTATAACCAATGTTGGATAAAAAACGGGTTAAAAAAGCTTCCAAAAGTTCATACTGATTCATTAATCAAACTTAATTTAAAAGACGATTCTATAAGCAAAAGTTTCTTATATCGTGATATTTTCTTCAAAATAGTGCTAAATATATTTAGCAAAAAGCAAGAATATGAATTTGATGTAACCGAATGTGAGGGATTTTGCGAAAATCCTGGTAAATGGATTGATTAAATAGATTTTTTTATTCTTTCTGTAAATTATTCAATATTCTTGTTAAATAGTTAATAAAATATTTGTACAAAGTATTTTACAATAGGATACTTCCGATTTTTATTAATTTTTAAAATTCTATTTAAGTTTTAGTTACAATATTACTAAATTGAAAAGCGTGGAAAAGAAAAGTGAAAATTTTAATTCATTTTACCCTTGGCTCTTTTTTAGATTTTACTTCGTATGACGATTGCAATAGGGCAAACGCAACAGACAGCTGTTGACGAAAGAGGTTTATTTGACTTAGTCGATGACTGGTTAAAACGAGATCGTTTCGTATTTATTGGTTGGTCAGGCCTTTTATTATTCCCAACGGCATTTCTTGCAGTTGGTGGATGGTTAACAGGTACGACCTTTGTTACATCTTGGTATACACATGGATTAGCATCTTCTTACTTAGAAGGATGTAACTTCTTAACTGTAGCAGTATCAACACCTGCAAACAGTATGGGTCATTCATTAATTTTATTATGGGGACCTGAAGCACAAGGAGATTTTACTCGTTGGCTTCAAATTGGTGGATTATGGGCTTTTATCGCATTACACGGTGCATTTGGTTTAATTGGATTCTGTTTACGTCAATTCGAGATCGCTCGTCTTGTAGGTATTCGTCCATATAACGCAATTGCATTCTCTGGACCTATTGCGGTATTTGTTTCTGTATTCTTAATTTATCCTTTAGGACAAGCAAGTTGGTTCTTCGCTCCAAGTTTTGGGGTTGCAGCTATTTTCCGATTCTTATTATTCTTACAAGGTTTCCATAACTGGACGCTTAATCCATTCCATATGATGGGTGTAGCAGGGATTTTAGGTGGTGCATTATTATCTGCAATCCATGGAGCTACAGTAGAAAATACACTATTTGAAGATGGTGATGCTGCAAACACATTCCGTGCGTTTACGCCAACACAATCAGAAGAGACTTATTCAATGGTAACAGCGAATAGATTCTGGTCTCAAATTTTCGGTGTAGCTTTCTCAAACAAACGTTGGCTTCATTTCTTCATGTTATTTGTTCCAGTAACAGGTTTATGGACAAGTTCTTTTGGTATTGTAGGTTTAGCATTAAATTTAAGAGCGTACGATTTCGTATCTCAAGAACTTCGTGCAGCTGAAGATCCAGAATTTGAAACTTTCTACACGAAAAATATCTTATTAAACGAAGGTATTAGATCATGGATGGCCGCACAAGACCAACCACATGAAAATTTTGTATTCCCAGAGGAGGTTTTACCACGTGGAAACGCCCTTTAATAGAGTAATCGGACGTGACATTGAGTCTACAGGTTTTGCCTGGTGGTCAGGAAATGCGCGATTAATTAATGTATCTGGTAAACTTCTTGGTGCACATGTTGCCCATGCAGGTTTAATGGTTTTTTGGACAGGTGCCATGACACTTTTTGAAGTTTCTCACTTCATTCCCGAAAAACCCCTTTATGAACAAGGTTTTATTCTTATTCCTCACTTAGCTACTTTAGGTTGGGGTGTAGGACCTGGTGGTGAGATTGTTGATACTACCCCTTACTTTATAGTAGGTGTACTTCACTTAATTTCTTCAGCTGTATTAGGATTTGGAGGTATCTATCACTCTTTATTAGGGCCAGATACTTTAGAAGAATCTTTCCCATTCTTTGGTTACGACTGGCGTGACAAGAATAAAATGACAACTATTTTAGGTATTCATTTAATTCTTTTAGGAATAGGTGCATTCTTACTTGTATTAAAAGCTTTATACATCGGAGTGTATGATACTTGGGCTCCAGGTGGTGGTGATGTACGAAGAATTTTAAGTCCTACAGTTAATGCTGCTGTTATTTTTGGATATGTTTTAAAATCACCATTTGGTGGTGATGGATGGATCGTATCTATCAATAACATGGAAGATCTAATTGGTGGACACATTTGGGTTGGTACAATGTGTATCCTTGGTGGAATCTGGCACATTGTAACAAAACCTTTTGCATGGGTACGTAGAACATTCATTTGGTCTGGAGAAGCTTATCTTTCTTATAGTTTAGCTGCTCTTGCTACAATGGGATTAACTGCTGCTGTTTTCGTTTGGTATAACAATACAGCATACCCAAGTGAATTCTATGGACCAACTGGTCCAGAAGCTTCACAAGCACAAGCATTCACTTTCCTAGTACGTGACCAACGTTTAGGTGCTAATGTAGCATCTGCACAAGGACCTACTGGATTAGGTAAATATTTAATGAGATCACCTAGTGGTGAAATCATTTTTGGTGGTGAAACAATGCGTTTTTGGGATTTACGTGCTCCATGGGTAGAACCACTTCGTGGACCTAATGGTTTAGACGTAAACAAAATTAGAAATGATATTCAACCTTGGCAAGAACGTCGAGCTGCTGAATACATGACACACGCTCCTTTAGGGTCGTTAAACTCTGTGGGTGGTGTTGCAACAGAAATCAACTCTGTTAACTATGTATCTCCTAGATCTTGGTTAACTTGTTCTCATTTCTTCTTAGGATGGTTCATTCTAGTTGGACACTGGTGGCATGCAGGCCGTGCTCGTGCAGCTGCGGCTGGTTTCGAGAAAGGTATTGACCGTAAAACTGAAGCGGTATTATCTTTACGTCCTATTGACTAATTTTCTTTACAAAAAATTATTAGCTTGGTTTTTTACCAAGCTAATAATTTAAACTTATTAAAAATCAATATGCTTAGTTTTATTCAAGTTGGTTCTTTACTTATCCTTAGTGCCGTATCAGGTCTTTTAGCTTATCGTTTAGCAATTTCACTTTATGTTTAAAAGATTTTTTTTTGGACATTCAAAATAATATTTAAGTCCTTTTTAGTTGAAATATTATTGAAATTCCATTATATAAACACTAAATTAATTTACAATTTTAAAATTCGTTAGGAAGAAGTGACTTATGACACAAGAACGCCGTAGATGGGGACAATCTAAATTAGTAATTCCTCCAAATCAATTAGGAAAGTTAAAACAAATGGATGAAACTGGTTTAATTAATAAAGAGTTTCAAAAAAGTATTAGTAATATCTCTAATCAATCAAAAACAAAGAAAGCAAGAGCTTCTTTTCCATTTTTAGCAATACAAGGTCAAAATGACTTGAAATTAGGTATGATACTTAATGTCATTGAGCCGGATATCAAAGGAATTTTAATTATTGGTGATCGTGGTACTGGTAAATCAACAACTATTCGAGCATTTGCTAATTTATTACCTGATATTGTTGTTGTTAAAGGTGACCCTTATAACAGAGCACCAATTTCGATAAGAAAAACTGTTCCTTTTCAAGCGACGAAAGAGAATCAAGAAAATTTAGTACATCGAGTGCATAGTTCATATCTTCGAATACAGTCTGATCGTATAGAAGTAAAAACTATGCCACTTGTAGATTTACCTTTAGGTGCAACCGAAGATAGAATTTGTGGTTCTATTAACTTAGAGCGTGCCGTAACAGAAGGTGAAAAAGCCTTTGAACCAGGATTACTAGCTAAAGCTAATCGAGGTTTACTTTACGTTGATGAAGTAAACTTATTAGATGATCACCTAGTAGATATCTTATTAGATGCTTCTGCATCAGGATATACTGTTGTTGAAAGAGAAGGTGTATCAGTACGTCACCCATCAAAATTTATTCTTATTGGTTCTGGGAACCCGGAAGAAGGTGAAGTAAGGCCGCAATTATTAGATAGATTTGGTCTTTACACTGAAATTAAAACAGTAGAACAACCTCTTATGCGTGTTCATATCATCGATTCTCGAGTGGATTATGATGATAGCGACAATGTATGGAGAAATAATTATTGGGCGCAGGAAGAATATTTAAAAGAAAAAATTGAAAGAGCGCAATTTCTTTACAAATGTGTAAAACTTCCAGAAAGTCTAAAACAAGCAGCATCACGTATGTGTAGTGCTTTAAATGTAGATGGATTACGTGCGGACCTAGTTATTTGTCGTGCTGCTAAAGCTTTAGCTGCTTTTAATGAAGAAGACACTGTAACGATCGAACATTTTAAACGTGTAAGTCAATTATGTTTACGTCACCGTTTAAGAAAAGATCCTCTCGAATTAATTGATTCTGGACGTCGTGTAGATGATTTATTTACGATTTCTTTCGAGGAAAGTGAATTAGTAACTTAAAAAATTGTTACATGAAATATATTTATAAGTTTCGTTTTTCGAAACTTATAAATATAATAAAATTTAAAACTATTGAACTGTAGTCCATGTATTATCAGTTGGAATTGACTTAAGAAAATATAAACTCAGCAATTTACTTATAATTTTAAATGTATAATAGAATTTTTTTATGCTATTAGAAATATTATTCTCTTTACTTAAATCTTGTAATAAAAGATTCGTTTCTGCGCATTCATCAAGGTATTTAAAAAATATAGGATTTTCTACATCTAAAATAATAGGGAATAATTTTTGAGAACTTTGGTTAGTTTTTCTAATTACATATTGATCAAATTTACGAGCATCTAATCCAATTGCCTTATAAAACGCAGAACGTTGGCAATCATTTAAGTACATGGTAGCAAAAACTGATAGTAAAAAGAATTTACACCATAGTTTACTTTGTAAACCCGTTAATAATTGTGGCTGAGATTTAAGAACAGCTGCAAAGAAATCACCGTGGCGATTTTCATCTTGGCACCAACTTTCAAAGAATCTAAAAATTGGATAAATACGATCTTTTTGTGCTCGTTCTAAATGACGATAAATTGTAATGTAACGCCAGTAACCAATTTTTTCGGAAAGATAAGTCGCATACAGAATAAATTTGGGTGCAAAGAATGTGTATTTGCGACTTTTTGTTAAAAATCCTAAGTCTAGAATAAGGTTAAAGTCACTCATTGCTTTATTTAAAAATCCAGCATGACGTGCCTCGTCTCGTGACATTAAAGCGAATCCCTCTGCTAAAAGTGGGTTTTGGTTTTTTAGGTTTCGAGACAATTCTTTGTATAAAAGAAATCCTGAAAATTCAGCTGTACAAGATCTTTCTAAGAATTCTATAAAAAGTGACCTTGTTTCGTCAGGAATCTTTGAGAATGATTCTGAGAATTCCTTATCTCTAATAAAATGACGTTGGTTGTAGTCTCTTCTAAATTCTTCTAAAATTGATTCAATTTCTTCAACATTGGAAGAAACATCTAAATTTGCCATTTCTTCAAAATCTGTTGTATAAAATCGTGGCGTTAATAAACTCTCTTTTGCCGGCGTCTTTGACGATACTATAGAATCAGTCATTTTTTCTCCTTTTTAAGTGTCGTATCATCTAAAATTCTATATTATTACCTTTTTTCAAATAGATAAAAATACATTTAAGTTTATTATATAAGATTTTTAGAATAAAACATAAGTGATATTTTCCTTGCTTTATTTATACTCTAACTTTATTTTCTTTTATAAAAAGTAGTTAAATATTCTAAGTATAATGGTTTTATTATACGTAGGATTTTTAAGATATTTAATATAAATAGATTTTTAACTACGAAAACTCCCCAGGCTGGACTTGAACCAGCGACCAATCGGTTAACAGCCGATTGCTCTACCACTGAGCTACTGAGGATTTATTTACAAAATATTATGAAAGGTTTGATTTACTAAAGCTATAGATGGTTATACTATAGCCTTTAATAATTTAAACGTTATTAATCAATTAGAGCCTCTTTAATCCATTTTCGTAAAGATTTATTGCGTATTAAAGAAGTAAAAACTTGAAAGGTATTTATAACAGAAATATTCGTATTTGTTTTAATCGATTTCGTTATTGAAAATAAAAGACGTCTAGTGGAACGACTAAAAGTTAATATATTTTCTTTTTCAACTAAAGAATTTTTTTTATTTAAAATTTTGAATTCAAATTCACATTTAGTTAAAATTTTATTTACCTTATTATTAAAAGGAGAATTATGCTTATATAGATTATTTATACTCCTATTTGCCAAAGTATTATCAATTTTTAAAATTGCATACAAGAGAAATTTTGCGTTAACGCTGCTGCTACCATATTTTTTGGCTTCTTTAAAAGCTAAAAGAATTGCTTGTTTTAATTGTGATGAAAGTAATCTCTTAGTATAAACCCTTTTTTCTTCCATAATTTGACATTAATATTTTTTAAGATAATTACTCTTGTAGATGTGAATCTACAAGAGTAACTTTTATAACTAAATTATTACATATCACCAGCTTCTTTACAAGCATACATAACATCTAGAGTAATTGTGTTTAAATTATTTGTTTTTGCAAATTTTTCTACGTTTCGTTTAATTTTTCCTCTAACAAAACCTGGTATTCGCTTTAGCTCATTTTCAGCTTCAACGTCCCAAATATTTTCATTTGACAATGTTGAACTTGAAATATCTTTTGTATCATGACCACCAAAGATTTCTAAAAGATGATCTTCCATCCCTAAAGTAAATGAATTATAAATTAGATCGGCAATTTGATTACTTCCCTCATATCCTATAAACGGTCTATAACTTAAAGGGAAGTTTTGGATATGTACTGGAGCAGAGATTACCCCACATGGAATATTTAAACGTTTACCAATATGTCTTTCCATTTGTGTACCAAAAATAGCTGAAGGCTCTAATTTAGCAATCATATCACCAACAAGATTATGATCATCAGTAATTAATATATCTTCACAATATTTTGAAACCTCGTCTCTAAACCACGTTTCTTCGGGTTTGCAATAAGTCCCTGCAACTAAGACTCGTACACCCATTTCTTGTGATAAAATTTTGGTAATTGCTACAGTGTGTGTTGCATCTCCAAAAACTACAGCCGTTTTGCCTGCTAAATTTTGGCAGTCAATTGATCTTGAAAACCATGCAGATTGAGAAACGAAACGTGTCTGTAAATCTATATACTTTTCAAAATCAACGGCAAATCCTAACTGTTTTAAAAGTGTTTGAATTTGACGAATAAAATTTGCTGTTTCAACAATACCGATAGGAGTTGTTGAAATAAAAGGCATATTATATTTCTTTTCTAAAAGTTGGGCACTTAATAATCCTACCTCACGATAGGGTACAATATTAAACCATGCCTGTGGAAGTTTTTTCAATTCTTCAACTGAAGCTCCTTCAGGAATAATTGTATTAACGGTAATTGAAAGATCTTTTAAAAGTCTTTTTAATTCAGCTATATCATGATGTACATGGAATCCTAAATTACAAGGACCTAATATATTCACTGATGGATTTTTAGTTTTTTCACTTAGAATTGATCCGTCTTTCTCAGCTTTTTCTAAATAAAATTTTACAACTTGTTCTAGTGTACGATCTGCGGCTTGCAGTTCATTTACTCTATAGTGATTTACATCAGCTAATAAAACATCAGCTTTAGCGTCTTGAGAGGCACGATTTACAAAATTCTGTAAATCTTCTTGTAATATACTTGAAGTACAAGTTGGAGTTAATAAAACTAAATCTGGTTGTTCTTCTTTGTCTTTTCTCTTAATGTTTTGGATTACTTTCTCTTGAGAACCTCGTGCAAGTACATGACGATCAACAACACTAGCAGTTACTGGTGTAAAATCACGTTTTCGTTCAAGCATCGATCGCATAACATTAAAATAATCATCTCCTAATGGTGCATGCATAATTGCATGAACTTTTCGAAATGATGTTGCTATTCGTAAGGTTCCAATATGAGCAGGTCCAGCATACATCCAGTAAGCTAATTTCATAAATGTTTTAGTGGGTAGAAAATTTAATAGTTGACAGGTATTTAGAATTTAAAATGTTTAGGTTAATTATTTTCACTTTCTTGTGTAAGCTTCTGAAAGGCATGAGCAATAGCACGGAGCCTAATATTTTCCCAGCAAGTTGGTACTAATATAGAATTAATTAAAACTTGACTAAACAATAGAATAGGATCTAACCTCCAACCATGAATAACTAAGATCGAACTATAAAGAAGTCCGATCGTTGCAAAAAAGATGTCTTGATCACGAGCAATTTGTGGCTTTACAATTCTTAAGAAATATAAAAATGCCATAACTACTCCAATCATCATTGCTAAAAGAATATTTGGCTCAAAAATTATATTAATCATAGTTTTGTTAGGCAAATTGTTATTTGTAAAAACTAGGCGCGTGTAATACGATCTGCTCGGCTAACAAAAACAAGTGCAAGACTAATTGGAACAACAACTAAAACTGTTCCTAAAATTAGACTGTTTAAGAAATTGAATAAAGATGGTGTCATAAATGTAAGTTTCCTTTAATTTATAGAAAAATAATATGGATATAAATTCCTATTTAGGTGAAGTTGTAATTGTTTCATCAGAAGCAATTAAATCACCACTTAAAAATTCTTGCCATGCAGCAAAAGGCCATAAAAATCCAGATGTCATTATAGATATTGCTAAAGGAACATCAATAATAATCTCTTTTTCCGTAGGGTTTGAAGTTTGACCTACAGTTCTAATATACTTACGTCCAACCCATCCAATCCAACCACTTATGTAAAGGAACAAAATACTTGGTAGTAGGAATTCTGATCCATGACTCCAGCGTCCATCAGTAATTAGATGTGGTAAACCATCATTTCCGCATAATAGATTTGAATCAGCATATCGTGTAAAACGTTGCTTTGTTTGATTAATTTGTTGCTGAATTGCTATTTGAGGAGGAGTACCTTCTTCGTATTTTTTTAATCTATTTTCAAGCTTTTTTACTGTTTTTGCTAATCTTTTTTGGAAAACTTCTGAATCCTTACAAGGGTTAAGACCACCAATATCAGCATTTGATATCATAGGTAGACCTAAGAGCATTAATAGGGGAAGAGACGCAAATTTGACAATTTTTGTCATAAATTAAGATGTATAAAAGGTTGGTAAGAAGTATAAATGTAAGTGTATATAAGTGCATCCGGCTGGGTTCGAACCAGCGACGTTCTTGAGAGAAAACGGATTATGAGTCCGGTGCCTTCAACCACTCGGCCACAGATGCATACGATATAATGTATTTATGTTATGGAGCTGGTAGGACTTGAACCTACATCCGACTGAATTTTATAACTTAAAATCTTTTCATTAGTATACACTTAAAGTATAGTAATAGTATAAGGGTTAAAAATACATTTATATAATAATTTATAAATATATTTTTTTAATTAATTATGGCCCTCAAGAGGATATTAATGTTTCAGAAACTTAAGCAAAGCAAGTTTGCTTTATTTTTTGTTTAGGATTCAAACAATGTTTGTACTTTTAGATAAAATTCAACCGTCGAAAACCTAATTTACAGCCCCATAAAGGTAAGGAGGGAATTGAACCCTCAGTCTCTGGCTCCGGAAACCATTACTTTATCCTTTAAGCTACATACCCCTTGAACTATTATCTGTTAATGAGCTGATAAGTATTAGTTGACCTTAATAATTATTTAAATATTTAGTAGATTGGTAAAATTTTATATACTTACTAAAATGTAATTCTATAGTGTGTAGATGCTAACATCTAGACACTATTTAGTTTTATATGTAATTAATAATTAACAACACGGGATGTAGCGCAGTTTGGTAGCGCGTCTGCTTTGGGAGCAGAATGTCACAGGTTCAAATCCTGTCATCCCGATTAAAATACTAGTTTGACTTATTTGGGGTATCTAAGACAAAGCTATTGGAATTACCTTTAGCAATAGAACATCCTAGAGACCATGCTTTTTTACTCATTAAGTCTGCTTTTCTAAGCCACACTGCTTTTCTTTGTTTTGTTTTTGTTCTTGATGTACGTTTCTTTGGAACTGCCATGATGATAAAGTTTCTAAAGTTTTAAGACTGCTTAAATTTTTGACATTAGAATGATCGTTTGCCAAATTTAATTTTTTTTAATTTATTATGATTAATCTTAATTATATTATATAACTTGGCAGAATTAAACAGTTTTTATTTAATTTTAACTTTTGTTTAACTTTTTGATTTTTTATTATGTAAAAAAAAAGATGAAATGCTCAAATACAATATTGCATTATGAATGAACACTTCATCTTTTACTAAAAATTTTTGCGTTAAATTAATTTAACCTAATCCCAACCTTTTTCTGATTGTGATAATACGTAGTTAGCAACATCTTCAATATCGCTATCGTCTAAACGACCACCAAAGGCAGGCATTGCATTTTTACCGTTTGTTACTTGGTAAGTAATTTTATCTACACTGTTCATTCCATTAGCTTCTAAGGCATCTTTCTTTAAAGTTTTTTCTGGAATAATTACATTGTTACCGCCAGCATGACATGCTGAACAGTTTGCGCTAAAGATACGTTCTCCGTTTTCAATGTCTGCAGCAACTGAAACAGTTGATACTAAGAAAGGAAGACAAAGGCTAAGAGAAAGGATTCTTAAAGTATATGGTTTCATGATCTCTCCTGAAAAATTAACAGAAAACATTAATAATAAATTTTACCACCACCCCATTTTTCTGAAACGATTTTGGGTTGGATTAAGATGTGACCAGCAATAGCTTCAAGGTCTTCTTCACTAAGTGATCGCATTTTTGGGTAAATATCTGCACTCTTAATACTTGGATGAATCTCTGCAATTGATTCTAAACCATCGTAAGTTGTAGGATTTTTCATGTAATTCACTAGTGATTCAACACTATCACGTGGAGGTGTTGCAAGACTAAGAGCTTCCGGGTCTAAACCAACGTTTGGATTTGTTTTTGTTAATCCACCAACGTGACATATACCACAAGAGGAGTTAAAAAGACGTTTTCCTCTTTTTACTTGTTCAGGTGTTAATGTTACTTGTGTACCTTTTACATCTGAGCGAACAGTACGTGTTGCTTCATCTAATTCAATTGCAACAGAAGGTAGTGCCGGTAAAAGAGTAAGCAAAATAGAAAGGGCAAAACGAGGTTTGATCATAGCAATCATTCTAAGGGGAAATAGTACCCCAGGGAAAACCAAGAAAAAACAGTTAATTATCCGTAGCTGTTGTTAAAGTTTGTGTAGGTGCCACCATTGTCCCTTTATTTCGGGTTTGAATTTCTTCACGTAAGCCTGGTGGTAAAACCAAAACTTGTGGAACACCTGGATCACTACCTTCAACATCTACAAGAAGACTGCTTCCAAATTCAATTTCATCTTCAACATGTAAAAGTTTTTCGGCAATAGGGTCTTCAACCCACTTGCTTATAGCACGACGTAAAGGTCTTGCACCATACATCGAATTAAAACCTTCTTGACGAATTGTAGTTAATAATCGACTTGTAACTAAAAGATGGAAACCTTTACGTGCAAGTCGTTCATCGACTTCATCAAGTAATAAAAATGCGATTGCACTAATATGGTCACGTGACAGTGGGTGGAAGATCACCACATCATCCAAACGATTTAAAAATTCAGGTCTGAATTTTGAACCCAGTGTCTGAGTCACTAGCTTTTTAAGCATAGATTCTTCATCTGGTGTTCGAGTTGGTTTTTGTGCACAGAACTCTAAGATCGTTTGAGATCCTAAATTTGACGTAAGCATGATAAGTGTGTTTTGGAACGACACAACTCTTCCTGACGAATCTGACAAAATACCATCATCTAAGATTTGTAATAATACATTATAAACATCTGGATGAGCTTTTTCAATTTCATCAAAAAGTACAATGCAGTAAGGTCGACTTCGAACCGCGTCAGTTAATTGTCCCCCTTCTTCAAATCCTACATAACCCGGAGGAGATCCTATTAGACGGGCAACTGTGTGTTTTTCCATGTACTCAGACATATCTAAACGGATCAATGCTTTTTGAGAACCAAATAAATTCTCAGCTAATTGCTTAGTTAACTCTGTTTTTCCTACACCTGTAGGACCACAAAGTAAAAAACTTCCAATAGGTCTTTTTGGATTTCGTAAGCCTGCAGCATAACGTCGTAAAGATTTTGCAACTACAGCTAGCGCACGTTCCTGACCAATAATATGGTTACCTAGATCTTGTTCTAGGTGAAGGAAACGTTCTGCTTGGTCACGTGTCAAATTAGTTGCAGGTAAGCCTGTCCATAATGCTACAACTTCCGCAACGTCAGAAGCTGTAACTACTAATTTACCAGCGACTGTATAAAGCAAATCGTCATCTTCTGTTGCAGATTGTATTTCTTGGCTATTTGTATTATTTGTATTTTCGTCAACAGCCATATCAAAAGTAAATATAAGTGATATAAAATCGTTTGTATTTGTTAAAATTTTTCTTTCTTTGATAGTTACACTGGTTTCAGTGCAAATATTAGACAACTTCTTGAAATATAGTCGTCGAGATTGGATGTATTCTCCCATAAGGGGTTTCCTTTTTGATATTGGTTTCAAGTTTTTAAGGTGACATTTATTTAGATTCTCAACTGTGAAATATTTTAATCAAAGATTAACGAAGTGTCAACCATTTCATACATAATGGATTAAAAAATAGGAAAGAAAATTTTAACACTTGACAAAACAATACCCTCACCAGTAATGTAAGAATTGTGGAGTTTCTCCAATACTTAAAACCAAGACAGCTTAGTAACTTAAAAAAATAAAAAAGGTCCTAACTAAGTTGATAAGGAAAAAGAACTAGGAAATACTACGGAGAGTTTGATCCTGGCTCAGGATGAACGCTGGCGGTATGCCTTACACATGCAAGTCGAACGGAAATTAGCTTCGGTTAATTTTAGTGGCGGACGGGTGAGTAACACGTGAGAATTCGCCTTTAGGAGGGGGATAACGGATGGAAACATTCGCTAAAACCCCATATGCCCCTGGGTGAAACAGAGGAGATAAGTAATACTAACTCACCTCTGCCTGAAGAGAAGCTCGCGGCTGATTAGCTAGTTGGTAGGGTAAAGGCCTACCAAGGCGACGATCAGTAGCTGGTCTGAGAGGACGATCAGCCACACTGGAACTGAGACACGGTCCAGACTCCTACGGGAGGCAGCAGTGAGGAATTTTCTGCAATGGGCGAAAGCCTGACAGAGCAATACCGCGTGAGGGATGAAGACTTACTGAGTTGTAAACCTCGGTACCTTAAGGAAGAAGATCTGACGGTACTTAAGGTGGAAAGCATCGGCTAACTCCGTGCCAGCAGCCGCGGTAAGACGGGGGATGCAAGTGTTATCCGGATTTACTGGGCGTAAAGCGTCTGCAGGTGGTTTTTTAAGTCTACTGTTAAATCTTGAGGCTCAACCTCAAATCTGCAGTAGAAACTAGAAGACTTGAGTATAGTAGGGGTAGAGGGAATTTCCAGTGGAGCGGTGAAATGCGTAGATATTGGAAAGAACACCGATGGCGAAGGCACTCTACTGGGCTATTACTGACACTCAGAGACGAAAGCTAGGGGAGCAAATGGGATTAGATACCCCAGTAGTCCTAGCCGTAAACGATGGATACTCGATGTTGGACGTATCAACCCGTTCAGTATCTTAGCTAACGCGTTAAGTATCCCGCCTGGGGAGTACGCTCGCAAGAGTGAAACTCAAAGGAATTGACGGGGGCCCGCACAAGCGGTGGAGGATGTGGTTTAATTCGATGCAACGCGAAGAACCTTACCAGGGTTTGCTAGAAGTGTTGGTTTTCTGAAAAGAATTCCTTATTCCGCTTCTACAGGTGGTGCATGGCTGTCGTCAGCTCGTGTCGTGAGATGTTGGGTTAAGTCCCGCAACGAGCGCAACCCTTATTTTTAGTTCTATTGTCTAGAAAGACTGCCGGTGACAAACCGGAGGAAGGTGAGGACGACGTCAAGTCATCATGCCCCTTACACCCTGGGCTACACACGTCCTACAATGGGTAAGACAATAAGTTGCAAATTCGCGAGAATAAGCTAATCTTTGAAACTTACTCCAAGTACAGATTGCAGGCTGCAACTCGCCTGCATGAAGGTGGAATCGCTAGTAATCGCTGGTCAGCTACACAGCGGTGAATCCGTTCCCGGGCCTTGTACACACCGCCCGTCACACCATGGAAGCTGGTTGTACCCGAAGTCGTTATCCTAACCGTAAGGAAGGAGATGCCGAAGGTAAAATTAGTGACCGAGGTGAAGTCGTAACAAGGTAGCCGTACCGGAAGGTGCGGCTGGATGACCTCCTTTAACAAGAATAAGTTTTTAAACTTTTCTGTAGGTTGATTTGGACCTTTATCGGATTTTAACCCGATTTTAATATAAATAAGGAAGGGCTATTAGCTCAGTTGGTTAGAGCACACCCCTGATAAGGGTGAGGTCTCTGGTTCAAGTCCAGAATAGCCCTGCTGGGGGTATAGCTCAGCTGGTAGAGCGCTGCCCTTGCACGGCAGATGTCAGCGGTTCGAGTCCGCTTACCTCCACACTTATAATCTGGCTACGTAATTTTTGTCTTTCGATTCAAGAAAGAAAGGGCTTTTGGGGGATACCTTGGCATTCAGAAGCGATGAAGGACGCGATGACCGGCGATACGCTCCGGGGAGCGGGCAAAAAGCTTTGATCCGGAGGTTTCCGAATGAGGCAACTCCATAGAACTTCTTCCCGAATACATAAGGAAGAAAGAGCGAACCTGGGGAACTGAAACATCTTAGTACCCAGAGGAAAAAAAAGTAAAAACGATTCCCTTAGTAGCGGCGAGCGAACTGGGACCTGGCCTAAACTAACCTCTTGGTTAGGGTTGTGGGACCGATTAGGGGTTAGCCTATTTAAATAGAGAAAGATTTACCGTGACGAAATAGTTGAATCCTATACCTGAGAAAGTGATAGTCTTGTAGTCGAAGTTAACTCCCTATTTATAGTGCTAAGCTTATTTAAGCACTCCTTCGGCTTCCCGAGTAGCATGGAGCACGTGAAATTCCGTGTGAATCCGCAAGGACCACCTTGCAAGGCTAAATATTCCTGAATGACCGATAGTGAACCAGTACCGTGAGGGAAAGGTGAAAAGAACCCCGGGAGGGGAGTGAAAAGAACATGAAACCAAAAGCCTACAAGCAGCAGAAG